CTTCTGGCTCATCTCATTTACATTTGAATCTTTGAGAGGAATCACATTCATATCTCAGTCGTTCTTTTTGTGCTTTTTTTTTTTCTTCTGTATCTGTAAGACTCTCCTTTGAGTTTTGGGTATCACTCCAATCCTTTCGGATGTTAGGATTTGCCGTCCCAGTCTTGGTTCGGAAATAGGAAGAAGAAAAGGTGGGACTTACTGCCTCACATATCTCTGCAACGGGACCCACTCGTCTCTCGAGTGGGAGAGACAATTTCAGTACTACTTCACTCGGGAAGACAAGCATGGAAATCGACCAAGTAGAAATTTTGAGTTCCATTGGTTTGGTGAAAAGCAAGAAGTCGAGAGACTTCTTCCATAAATGCGAGACCTCTGGACGCCTTGCGTAGGATTCGAACCTCCGCACTACGCGGTAGTACGCGTTACTATATTTCGAGTCTAGTACGCCTACCCTTCTTTCGAAGCAGGGAAACGCGGTGGAGTTACGTTCACCAATCCAATTATACGGGTATATCTACATGCCTGTCAACCGCTGAACCGAAATTTAATCTCTTTTTTACCAAATTTACTAACTGGGAGACTCCACCAGGGTCAGATTTAGACGAGGTCCCTGGACCTCTTTCATTACTCATTGCTTCTTCATGGAGTGGTAGGATTCCACTTCATACTGACGATGGCCGGGGGTTCGAATCTATCCCCGCCCGCAATCAATCATCCCTAAAGGGGTGGTTGATTCTCTCTTCCTGCAGATAATTTTTTTTTTTCACGACCTGACAAGCCCACGCCTGTCTCGTATTTTCTTCGGTATCAATCAAATAATACCATATGAAGATACAAGGAAGAGAGGCATTCTCCTTCCGCCTAAATACTTGGATGTAGCAGCATGGGTTGTCACTGCCCAACCCCAGCTGTGCATCGCGCGGAAATACTTATATCTCCTCCGGAATAGACGGGTGATCATTTTCCTAGCAAGTGATTCCGGGTGTGAAAAGACAAATACAAGCTAGATAGGAAAATGTCAGGATCAATTACCGAAGAAGATATAACTATTTCGTAAGTTGTAGAGACAGACTAGTTGGGGCAGCAGAAGCAGAACCGGCTTTTAATAGAAATCATTCGAAAAAAAAAAAGTTCGCGTCACAATTTAATTTGAAGTGAGTCTAGAATAAAGTATTCCGTGTGATCCCGATAATGGGATCTATTAATATACCCGATAGGATTGATGCTAGTGCACGAATGATCATAGCTATTTCAATAGAACTTTTTGAAATTGATGGAGAAACTAATGAATTTTGTATATAAGTTGTGGATGCATCGCTCCTCCCATTCTTCCCAGTGAACATTAATTTAATTATTTTGAGATAGTAGTAGATAGAGATGACACTTGTGACGAGCGCTACCAGAACTGATGGGTACGAACCAGCTTTCCATCCATGCCGGAAGAGATAGAGTTTACCGAAAAAACCGGATGGTGGAGGGATACCCCCTAGGGATGGTGAACGTAAAACCGGAGAGAATGTTAGAACAGGATCCTTCATGTATAATCCCGCGTAATCCCTAATATTATCAGTTCCGGTTCGTAAACCAAATGGGGTGATACGAGCAAAAGTTCCCAGATTCATGAGTATATAAATAAACGTATAAGTTATCATACTTGCATAACCGTTCTCCGGGTCTGCAGCAAGTATTCCAATCATAATATATCCAATTTGGCTTATGGAGGGATAAGCTAGCATACGTTTCATGCTTATTTGAGTAACGGCAATTAGATTTCCTAATATCATGCTAGAAGTAGCCAATAATCCTACCACCATATGCCACTCATTAGAGAAATGTGGGAAAATTAGACCGAAGAGTCGCGTAAATAAAGCTGGAGCTGCTACTTTAGAGGTAACGGAGAAAAAAGCAACGACTGGTGTAGGAGAGTCAGAGTCGAAAAGGAGATTTTCTATCTTTCCGCTCATTCAGAACCGTGCATGAAATTCTTACTTCACACGGCTCTTGGTTCATAAGAGATTCACGACTGATATTGCTCCCAGAACCTTCCTCGTGTATGTTTCAAATCCATTATTCCTTGAATAATTCATAATTATTCAATATGAGGACTAATTGTTAACTTCTCGAAGAATCCCTCATCATTTGTTTAGATTACCCACCAGCAGTTTCGTCTCGAATTTTTTCTTGCTTGTTTGTCCTTCTTCATTTTTCACCGAAATCCTTTCAAGGACTAAAACTACTTGTTGAGTTGGTAGGCACACACGCCCGGCAGGGGAGACAAATTGTGACTTTTTTCGTTCCTAGTGTATTTGACATGATTTTAGCGACCACGTTAAAATAGTAATGGTAGGCGGCAAAAACAAAAGTGCCGTAGGTTTGCATCCATGGCTGAACGGTTAAAGCACCCAACTCATAATTGGCGAATTCACAGGTTCAACTCCTGTTGGATGCAGGTAAGAAACAAATACAGGGGGGTAGAAAAGACGGATAGGTAAAAAATTTATCTACAAAATGGGTAATCCAAGGTTCGCGATAGCAGAAGCTAGTCTAGTAGACTATACAGGAGTTGCAGAAAAAACAAAGATAATTAAAGGAAAACGGATAAAGCGAGAAGGATACTACGGAAAAATTGAAAAATCAATTAATTACGGAAAAGTCTATTCGTTTGTTGCAGCAAAACCAATATACTTTCTTTGTAGACTCAAGATTGACTAAAACTGAAATGAAAAGTTGGATTGAAAAATTTTTCGATGTTAAAGTGGAGGGCATCAACAGTAGTCGAGTAACAAAAAAAAGAAAGGGAAGTAAATTGAGTTTGAATTCCACGAGTAGAAAAAAAATGATTGCTAGACTTCGGGCTAATTACTTCATTCCACTATTTATAAACTAATACTTGAAGGGAAAAGTTCCATTTCCTACCAAATGAAAGATTACGCATAAACGTAAAAGGGAAGAATAAGTATGGCCATACGACTATATGAGGCGTATACTCCAGACACCCGGAACCAATATATTCCGCAATTTGGGGAAACAGCGAAATCGAAGCCCCACAAGCAATTGACTTATCATAGAATATCTAGACATGGTCGCAACAATTCGGGAATCATTACCAGTAGAAATAGGGGAGGAGGACATAAGCGTTTACGTCGTAAAGTTGATTTTCGGCGAGATAAGTTGAATGTTGCTGGAAGAGTAGCCAGTATCGAATATGATCCCAACCGCAATGCCTTTATTTGTTTAGTCAATTACGTAGATGGTGATAAAAGATACATATTGCACCCACGGGGAATAGGGGTTGGAGACATCGTAACGTCTAGCTCCGATGCATCCATTTCAATCGGAAATACCCTACCTCTGAGTGCGGGTTGAATACCTGATTCGCGTATTCCGAAACTAATCGGTTGGGTTGTAGGCTGGACCCGGAAACCTGGTACTACTTCGAACTTATTAAGTAATGTGGAGTAAACCTGGTTGGGGTAACCAAATAGGGACAGTAGCGCGTGCTAAAATCTGGAGCAATTAAGTAATATATCAATTTGCAAAGGTAAGATAATATGGAAGCAGATGAATAATCTCAAAATTGGAACGACAAACGAAGGGCGTCTCATGCACATCTCATATTGAGGGTGTAGGAAGTACGGATTCGAAACACTCGATTTGGCAGTCAGAGGCAACATCGAAGCTACAGAATGACACAACAGATAATTGCATAGAAGTGAAATTATGTCAATGCCAGAGGGAGAAAGTTTCCTAAGTTATCCCGTACATTGACTAATGCTAACGCGAATCATTGAAGTCACCAATTCTGCTGCTAACTGCTTAAGAAATACTGAATTCTCATAAGGAAGCCAGGTGCGGGCAAAGAAGCCAAGGATACAACGAATAAAAATGGTACGAAAAAAACTTGTTTGCTTTTTGGTAGACATCCATTTGGTACTGCCGAGATTCAGCAGCAAGGTCTAATCCTAATTCTCGTATCCGGAAAGCTGTATGCTTCGAAAGGAGCTTGTACAGTTTGGGAAGGGGTCTTCTCCAATCGTTTCCTTTCCTTTAAGGAATAGTAAGAGGAGGGGGGGGTCTACCTCGACTAAAATACCTTTAGGTACCATTATACATAATATAGAATTAAATTGTGGGAAAGGCGGATAATTGGTTAGAGCAGCCGGCGCAGCAGCAAAAGTAGTTGCAAAGGAAGGTCAATTGGCTACAATAAGACTACCTTCTAGCGAAATTCGTTTAATACCTCAAAATTGTCTAGCAAGTGTAGGACGGGTCGGAAACATTGATGTGAACAACGAAGGCTTAGGAAAGGCTGGATCCAAGCGCTGGTTAGGGAGACGTCCTAAAGTGAGAGGTTCAGCTACGAATCCTGTGGATCATCCCCACGGAGGGGGAGAAGGCAGGACGCCGATTGGTAGGAAAAAGCCATCAACCCCTTGGGGGCATGTCGCGCTTGGAAAGAGAAGTCGGAGGGAAGGAAAATACAGCAACCCCCTCATACTTCGTCGACGCAGAGGTTATTGATAAATGGAAATATTAAGCGGGGGGCTAATCGGCTACGGCACGTTCATCAAAAAAAGGTCCTTTTGTAGCTAATCATTTAATACGAGAAATTGAAAATCTTAATATACGAAGAGAAAGAAAATTGGTTGTAACTTGGTCTCGCGCTTCTGCAGTCGTACCTGTCACGATCGGTCATACCATTGCCGTTCATAATGGAAGGGAACACCTGCCTATTTATGTAACCGACCGCATGGTGGGTCATAAACTGGGGGAATTTGTACCGACCCGGAATTTTAGGGGACATGCAAAAAATGATAAAGGATCCCGCCGATAATTAGGAAATTACACTTCATGAAAGACAAAAAGAAATCAGAAATTGGGGCGCGAGCCCTGGGAAAAAATATCCGTGTATCAGCTATCAAAATACGACGGATTATCGATCGAATCCGGGGTTGTTCACACGGAGAAGCACTTGTATTACCCGAGTTTATGCCTTACAAAACATGTCATCTCATATCGCAACTGATTCTTTCTGCGGCAGCAAATGCCAATACCAACTTGGGGTTGAATAAATCTAATTTGTTCATTAGTGAGGCCTGAGTCGAGAATTCCGCGTATTTAAGAAGGTTCCGACCTCGAGCTCAAGGCCGAGGTTACCCGATAAAAAAACCTACTTGTAAAGTAATCATTAAGTTAAACTCAAATATTGTTGGAAAGGTAGAAAGATGACTGCATAAAAAACGATCGCAAATTCGAACGTGTCGGAAGTTCAAAAGAAGCTGCGAGAAAACAACTAAGTAGGAAATAATTTAATATTGAGTTGAGGAGAAGTAGATACGGGACGAAAGATTCATCCACTTGGTTTTCGACTCGGTGTAAGTTAGAAGCATTATTCCCATCGGTTCGCACAAACAAAAGATTATCCAAAGTTTTTTGAAGGAGATAGACAAATACGCGCCTCCATTGAAAGGTATATCACAAAACACGTGAAGGACGCCGCAAACTACGGCGGAGTTGGATATATTGAAATCCAACGAAAAACAGATCTTATTCGGGTTGATATACATACGGGATTTCCTGATTTACTCGTTGAAGAACAAAGTTTGGGAATTACTAAAATGAAGGACGGTATCGAAAACATCTTAGGGATTGAAAGTCAGAAACTCATAGTGGTGCTAAATAGTATTACCCAACCGTATGGGGAACCAAAAATCTTGGCGGAGCATGTTGCCTCACAATTGAGAAATAGAGTGCCTTTTCGAAGAACTATGAAAAAAGCTATTGAGTTGGTTGGAAGAACTAGTAATCGGGGTATTAAGATACAAATAGCTGGACGCCTCAATGGTAGTGAGATGGCTCGGGTTGAATGGGCTAGGGAAGGCAGGGTCCCCCTACAAACCATTAAAGCCCGTATAGGCTACTCCTATCACCCGGCTCAAACGATTCATGGGGTTTTAGGCATAAAGACCTGGACATTTCAGGGTACTGCTGGGTGATCCCCACCCAATGGAAAATAAACTACCTAATGAATTTCGGTACAAATTGAGACAGCTTCATCCTATTTAAGTTTCAATCCTTTTCGTTTTAAACCCCAAAAGATCTTTGCTACGCTTAGTGTGCGACTCGTCCAAACAACATCTCTTTATCCATAAAATAAAAACTAATTGATTGACTAATGAACTCTATGTCTTCAAGTACTAAATAAGTGAGTGCCGAAGATAGAGTGAGGCTATCTCATCGCAAATAAAATTTCTATTCGTAGAAAATTTTTTTTTATGGGGAAGCTGAAAACATTACCGAATTTATGACTTTTTTGAGAGGTAAAAATCGAAGTAATCAAAATGATTTCTCTCAAAACCGTATGGTTAATCGCTCAACTCCCGAAAAACTGCGTGATGTAGCACAATTACCAAATTGCCAATATATAAAGTAGAGCTATGAGTTAATTAATGCTTGCTGGGAGCGTTGACTCGAAAAAATTGGGATAGGGTGAGAAGCTCCGTAGCTGGGGGAGAACCAAACCGTTTGCTCTAAGAGACTGAAACAACGAGATGACTTACGAATCTACCTCATTTTATTGATCAATATTGAGATTCGGCGAACGGGATGGCGAGAGAAGCCCACACTTCGAGATCGAAAAAGAACTGGAAGATCGAGCCTATTCTCGCCCGTGGATTTGGCACCAAACAACACCTGAACCGCTATTTACAAATGGATTGAAGATCGAAAGAAGAAAATGGAGAAGACAATATAGAAATAGTTGGTAAATTTGCGAAGTATGGAGGGCGGTAGCAATTTCATGAGGAGCCGGTTGAGAGGAGACTCCCATGTCCGGTTCTGTATCAGAGATTCTGTCGACATCGACTGTCACCCCAGACGAACCAAATATCGTAAGCAACATAGAGGAAGATTGAGAGGAATATCTAGTCGCGGCAACACCATCTCCTTCGGAAAATTTGCCCCCCAGGCCCTCGAACCTGCTTGGATTACGGCTAGACAAATAGAGGCGGGAAGAAGGTCAATAACGCGCTGTGCCCGTCGAGGCGGGAAGCTATGGATACGCATCTTTCCCGACAAACCCATTACCATGAGACCTGCAGAAACACGTATGGGATCGGGAAAGGGATCTCCGGAATATTGGGTATCCGTAATTAAACCAGGCCGAATAATTTATGAATTGAGTGGGGTATCGGAAGATATAGCCAAAGCTGCTATGGCGATGGCTGCCCACAAAATGCCCGTGCTTACTCGGGTAATAACTGCCGCAGAATCATGATATTTGACATAAACAAGTAGGTAGAAAAAAAATTAATTGATTTGAATTCGAAGTAGAATATATCTTTTTTCACCCGAATGTACTACAAATAAACCTATTATTCTTCTCGATTACCAAACGATTCAAACTCAAAGTTATTCAGATGTGGCAGACAACAGCGGAGCCCGCAAATCAATGTGTATTCGAGTGTTAGGAACAGGCAACCGCAGATACGCAGGTACGGGTAACGTCATAATGGCCGTAGTCAAAGAAGCAGTACCCAATATGTCTATAAAAAGATCAGAAGTGGTTAGGGCGGTGGCAGTTTGTACTCGTAAAGGGATAAAGCGATGGAACGGAGTGATTGTTAGATTCGACGACAACGCGGCTGTCGTTGTCAACCAGGAGGGAAACCCTAGAGGCACTAGGATCTTCGGTCCAGTAGCTAGGGAATTGAGGGATTATAATTTTGCCAGAATAGTCTCGTTAGCCCCCGAGGTGTTGCAAGAACCAATAAGTGAAGTGAAGTGATTTAGCGTCGTCAGTTTGATAAAGATTCAAGCCTAACTTTTCTGTAGAAAAAATTAGGCTTGAATCTTTATCAAATATGTATAAATATCCCGCAAAATTAGAGAAAACGGAAGAAAAACAGAGGTTAGGAATCATTCTGGTATTGATAATTACAACAACTATTGATTGATATTTCACGAATAACGACGCCATCTCCACTGCACTTACTGCCATAAGAAATGCCAATGCAAGAAAAAAGGCTGTGATCAAAATACCTGCTACTAGAATGACTGCACGTATCGTACAAATTTCAGCGGAAGAGGGTTTCATAAAAGGTGCTGTGAGGCACAAGGGTAATGGGAAAGAGTTTCCGGATGTGAGTTTGAAGTATCTTGGTAAGAAGGAAGACCCGTACATTGCAGTTGTCAAACGCATTAGTAAGCCTGGCTTGAGAGTTTATTCCGATCGTCGAGAAATTCCAAAAATATTGGGCGGTATGGGAATTGCAATTTCACCGACATCTTGTGGACTTATTACAGATCGGGAAGCTCGACACAAAAAAATTGGGGGAGAAATTTCGTGTCACATTTGGTAATTCAAAAACTTTTTTCAGCAGGAAGTCAGTTGTTTCCATAAAAATTATGTATCTAAATAGCTATTAGCGATATCAGCTGAGTTAGCAATCTTTTAAAAAAATATATGAAGTATAGGGGGTTTTTTTAGCTCGAATGATGAAGAAGCAGAATCTTATTGACATGGAGGGTACAGTTACGGAATCGCTTCCCAATGCCATGTTTTGAGCATGTTTGGATAATGGATGCCCAGTCTTAACTCACATATCGGGAAAGATCTGACGGAGTTACATAAGAATATTACCAGGAGATAGGGTAAGAGCTGAATTAAGTCCTTATGATCTTACCAAAGGGTGTACCATTTACCGACTTCGAAGTAGGCAGACGAATAGCAGTCAATAGATGTTACTTTTGGTGTTACCATCTAACAATTATCTGCTTGTTCAATTTCTTCTTCCAATTTGTTCGAAAATAAATAAAAAAAAAAGGGAGAATGCATCTGAGATCTATCAATAGATTTATTCAACTAATTCAAGGCTGTAGCTACGAAAATTCGTGCCTCCATTCGCAAAATATGTGAGAAGTGTCGATTGATTCGTAGACGTGGACGAATCATGGTAATTTGTTGCAATCCGAAGCATAAGCAGAGGCAAGGGCAGTCGAAGTAAAATATTTAGACGTAGAACCAAGTAACAATTAACAACAGCTTTCAAATATGAATAATCAATCAACTGTGTCAGCTAATTCGAAAAAAAATCGTTCACGCAAGGTAAAGCGCGGAGTCCCAAAGGGGGTTATTCATATCCAAGCAAGTTTTAATAATACCATTATTACTGTCACGGACGTTCGGGGATAAGTAGCTCCCCGGTGTTCCGCTGGTGCCTGCGGATTCAAAGGTACACGCAAAAGTACACCATTTGCCGCCCAAGCTGCGGCGGAAAACGCTATCCGTGCCTCAATGGATCGGGGTATGAAGCAGGCGGAAATTATGATGAGTGGACCCGGTCCGGGAAGAGACACCGCTTTACGGGCTATTCGTCGAAGCGGTATAATTCTCAGCTTTGTACGTGATGTGACCCCTGTACCTTATAATGGGTGCCGACCCCCCCGAAAGAGACGTGTCTAACTAGTAGTTATATAAAAACTAAAGGGGGATTTCCTATGCTTACGTCTGATACATTGATCTCTACCCAAGCAATTCAATGGAAATGTGTCGAATCAAAGACAGAAAGTAGGCGTCTTCATTATGGTCGTTTTGTCGTATCTCCCTTCAAGAGGGGCCAAGCAAGTACTGTGGGAATTGCCATGCGTAGAGCTTCACTACAAGAGGTTCAAGGGACGAGCATAACGCGTGCAAGGTTTCACGGAGTTTCGCACGAGTATTCCACAATAACAGGTATTTAAGAGACAATACGCGACGTTTTAGTTAATCTAAAAGAAATTGCACCTAGAGGCGAGTCTAATGATGTTAAAGAAGCAATTTCATCCGTAACTGGTCCCAAAGAAGTAACTGCGGGCGATACATCACTGCCATCCTCTGTCAAAGTAGTTGACGATTCGCAATATATAGTTACTATCACCCAACCAATATCTGTAAGTGTTGAATCGAAAATTGAAAAAGATTGCGGATACCACATAGAAAACTTGAATGCATACGAAAATGGAGAATTTCCCGTCGATGCCGTATCTATGCCTGTTCGAAACGTAAATTATAGCGTACATTTATTTGGAAGTGGTAGAGCGACACGAGAAACATCATTCATTGAAGTATGGACTAATGGCAGCCTGACCCCGGACGAGGCAATGAGCGAGGCTTCCAAAAAACTAATAGACTTACCAACTCCCTTTCTGCACGTGAAGCCCGAAGACGTCCCTTATTTCTATCCTGTAGGGGACGGAAGTTCTTCCGCTTTAGCGGGGTCACTTGTTTGTGATGTGAATGAACTAGAGCGAAAGCTTTCCAAAAATACATTTATTGACCAATTAGAATTACCCGCCAGAGCCTTTAATTGTCTCAAAAAGGCCAAGATACATACAATCGCTGATTTGCTTAATTATAGCCGAGAAGACTCGTCAAAAATAAGAAGTTTTGGACAGAAATCTGTGGATCAGGTGTCAAAAGCTTTGTGGGAGCATTTTGCCATAGAATTACCCAAAACTGAATGGCATATTAATTAGTGGGAACAAGCAGCAGAAGCCAAAAGAAAATGTCCCATTGAAAGAAGAAAAAAAAAGTGATCTTATCTCTTTTGTATTACACTTCTAGTTGCAAAGGTTTCAGGGGGGGTAAAGGGAAGTCAACCAATTTTTGGAAGGTAAATTTTGACTTCCAATTGCTTTGGCGCAAACAAATTGAAATTAATCACCTAAAGAATTTGATATTTTTGGTTTGAAAATGACTAAGTCTAGGGAAGCCTTGTCCCCACCCGGGGGCTGGCGATTGCTCCCTAGACTAAACCTAAAAATCTTTCAGGTTAACGGGGAATGGAAAAATACTAGAACAGTCCTGAAGTTGAAGATCCATCTATGGGTAAAGTTGCTCCAATACCTGACCGAATAGCAACCACGGTGCCAATTGCGAGAACTGTTGTGGCTACTGGGCGCCGAAACGGATTCTGAAATTTATTTACATTTTCGAGAAAAGGAACGGTCAATAAACCTGCAGGTACGGACGCCATTGAAAGAACACCTAATAATTTATTGGGCACTGTGCGAAGTATTTGGAATACGGGAAAGAAATACCACTCGGGTAATATCTCCAAAGGAGTTGCAAATGGATTTGCCGGTTCACCAACCATTGATGGTTCTAAAACAGCTAAACCCACGGTACATGCGACGGTTCCCAAGATTACTACAGGAGATATATATGAGAGATCGTTGGGCCAAGCGGGTTCTCCGTAGTAATTATGTCCCATACCTTTAGCTAGTTTCGCTCTCAAAACAGGATCGTTCAAGTCAGGTTTTTTTGTTATTGGGGTGGACTTATTATTCCCCCGTAAGAATCGGACGTGAGAATTTCCCCTCATACGGCTCAAGCAAGTATAGAATTATCTTACCCCGCAACGTTTAGGTTACTTAATGAGGAAAGAATGAACACGGAAATAAGTTATTCCGCAACACGGCTTCTCACCCGAATCAGCTCGGTAACATAATAAAGCTTCGCGGATTATCTCATATCCCATACACACGTAGCGCGTCGTTGCAAGTTTATACAAAATACTTGCGAACCACGATTCGTATAGGATCTTAACTTGTTAAAACTTCGACTACTTATTTCTTTAGATCGTTTCTTTACCCCAACGGCTATTCTTGCAAACAATTAGCTTTTGATGCGGGGGAAATGTATGCATCATTTTAAAAAACGTATGTCTAAAAACTTCAAACAATCCCAATTGGATATATAGGGTTTTACGAGGCCTCTCAAAACTTTTGGTTCGATCATGGAAAAAATTCTCCAAACAACTTTCTTAGTTCAAAAGGGATGTTTTCATATCCGGGTTTCGAATCTTAGTCCCAAAGAAAGGTCGGACAGGAGATACACCTTTGGTTGTAGCAGTATCCAACTCAACGTCTGCATAGCCTACATGTATCGGTACGAGTCACACACTCCCATAATCCAAAATTTTTCCCTTTGGTGCTTCAATTGTTTCGCCCCAGTAGTCCGAGACACTAATTAAATCCGCTAAATAACTTATCATTTGATTTAGTAGTAAGTATTGGCGGCAACAGAACGACAACTCCCTAAGGAACTGGATCTTTAAATCATTCACCAATATGGAGACGGGGATTTTTCACCCCTATTTTATGGATAATTCGTGAAGGACCCGGGATGCCTTGTTTACGGATCATTGGGAAATGCATTGGCGTGAAAACAGCAGTAAGAAGCGGCAAGACGAAGGTGTGTAAACTGTAAAAACGGGTTAATGTTGATTGGCCGACACTAGCACTTCCTCGTAATGACTCTACTAATGAAGATCCTACCAGAGGAATAGCTTCGGGTACGCCGGTTACAATTTTAACAGCCCAGTAGCCAATTTGATCCCAGGGGAGGGAATATCCAGTTACACCAAAAGAGACGGTTGATACAGCTAGAATAACCCCAGTAACCCAAGTCAATTCGCGAGGTTTTTTGAATCCCCCTGTAAGATAAACACAAAATACATGCAAAATCATCATCAAAACCATCATACTTGCTGACCACCGATGAACAGACCGAATCAGCCAACCAAAATTAACTTCAGTCATTGTATATTGAACTGAAGAGAAAGCTTCTGTAACAGTCGGGCGATGATAAAAGGTCATAGCAAAACCGGTGGCTACCTGAACCAAAAAGCAAGTCAGCGTAATTCCCCCTAAGCAATGAAATATGTTCACATGTGGAGGGACGTATTTACTAGTAATATCGTCAGCAATTGCCTGAATTTCTAGTCGCTCCTCGAACCAATCATATATCTTAGCGAGATAGGTAAGCCTTTTTAACTCCCTCTTCATAAACTGTACATGAGACTTTTTTCTCACACAGCTTAAGCAGAGATGTTTGAGCGTTGCCCATTTCATTAGTAGTTACTCAAGTGAAGGATTAAGAAACGACGGCAGACCCTCAACATCTTTTATTCGTTGATGGAGGGAGAAGCAGCCCAGCCCCGGAAAAGTTGGAAATACATCTCACTTCGATCTCATGTTAGCTTTTACTTCTCAATTGAAAACAAGCGGTACTAGCGTCTTGGGAGATCTCTTAATCTTATCGACGTATCTACCCCCCCCCCCCCCCCCCCCCCCGGGGGTTTTTTGTTGTGGGGGGGGGGGGGGGTTTGGTTGAATAGTTGATGAAAGGTTATTTGTTTTGGGTGTTATTTTATACATAACGACTTATATACCCCCCCCCCCCCCCCTCCACCTTTTTTTTTTGGTGGGGGGGGGGGGGGTAGATAACTGAATAGAGGTTACCTCGTTCTGATCTGATTTTTTTTTGGCATCCACAAAACCTTAGATTTCCACTATACTTCGAGAAATTTTTTATAGGTAGGAGGACCTAACGGGCGATAGCCCCTCTATCAACCCGAACCCGGCATGGCTCCTTTTTCTATACCCGCGTTTTTTGGCAAACAATCGCAGCTGAAATGTACCTCGTCGGTGCGGTAGTTCTTTGATATAGCACCGAGTTCGCAAGATCAGATAACAACTTTGTCACGAAATTTAAGTGGTAAATTGACGAAAATTAATCATAGTTTGAGATTTATAGCTAAATATTAATTTCTCGCGTTTCGGGTGACAATAACTCGACTACTGCCTGGCGAGATGCCAATAATCTATTAAGATAGAATCTGTTTAGATAAAAGATTTGTTATTTGCTGAACCAGATTAGTTGTGGCGAATCACACACCCATAGTATTGCCTTGTAAAAACATTTGAAGAAAAGTTTGCGCGATTTAACTCCCTTTCTGATTTCTGTTGAGGTGTCCATCTGTGAATCCCCAGCCGTTGCTATTGCATTAGTGGGGTTCGGGGCTGTTCTACCAGCTAATTGGAATACCCTCCAATAAAACGGATGAGTTATAAATTTCTAAAATAGTAACTAGGAATATTGCGAATAAAGCCATGAAAAGCCCCATTAAGGGAGTAGTTCCCCAGCCAGGAGCAACCTTTCCGTATTCTGAATTAAGCGGCTTCAAAACCATTCCCAAGAAACTGATTCTGGGTTTACCTTTCGGGGTGTCACCAATAACTTTTGTAGCCGTAGAGCCTGCTCAATTGATTGAAATTTGTTGACTTTGTATACTATTATAGCAAGTAAAATGGAAACTACTTTTTTTCTGGGTTACATGGCAATGGAAACCGCAACTTCGGTCGCTATCTCTATATCCCGTTCACTCGTTAGCCTCACCGGTTACGCTTTGTATACCGCTTCCGGTCAACCTGCCAAAAATCTCAGAGATCCTTTTGAAGAGCATGAAGATTAGTTGGACTGGTAGACCTTCCTTCGCAAAAATGAAAAAGGAAGGTCTCTAATCAGCTTAATTTCCCTCAACAAAATTTATTTTTTGGGTAAAAGAAAATGAAATCGAAGGAAGCTTTTCATTTACCTTTGCTAGGTACTTTGGGGGGCTCCCGGAAGAAAATGGCAAAAAATATTATACCCAAAGTTGCTACCAACGAAAATGTGTAAACCAGTGCTTCCATGGATTCGGCCGTAATAGTGGTATTTTAGAAATATCTCTCATACTAATTGAGCTGGAGGAAACTTTTAGTTCCTCAAAATTTAATGTTTTTCGCGCTTGACTTCAATGTATTCAAAACCATTCAATTCAATTAATTTTTTAAGTTTTGACAAAACAAATATTTATTTCGTAATTCAGTCAGTTTTTGTAACTAACTTGACAGAGATGTTGTTTCATTAGGATAAATAATAAAGGAAAAATCTTTTGAACAGCTTGTCTTTTAGTACTTGGATCCCCCAACTTTTGAAATACTCCGAATTCAACTTGGGCATCTAAATCGGGGTCGATACCAGCAAAAACATCTCTGAACAAGGTTCTGGCACCATGCCAAATGTGACCGAAGAAGAAAATGAGGGCAAAAGTGGCGTGGCCGAAAGTGAACCAACCCCGTGGACTACTTCTAAAAACACCGTCTGATTTTAAAGTGGCACGATCAAATTCGAAGATTTCACCTAATTGGGCGCGTCTGGCATATTTTTTCACTGTGGCGGGATCGCTGAAACTAGCACCGTTTAGTTCACCACCAAAGAATTCTACGGTTACACCGACTTGCTCGACGCTATATTTCGATTCTGCTCGTCGAAATGGTACATCAGCTCTCACAACGCCCTCGCCATCTACCAAGACTACGGGAAATGTTTCGAAAAAAGTTGGCATACGGCGTACAAAAAGTTCATGACCCTCCCTGTCTTTGAAGACGGCATGTCCTAACCAACCAACAGCTATCCCATCTCCGTTGTCCATCGCACCTGCTCTGAACAATCCGCCTTTGGCGGGATTGTTACCAATATAGTCGTAGAAAGCTAATTTTTCTGGAATCTTTGACCAAGCTTGGGATAAACTTAGATTTTCGGTTTCACCTGATCGTATTCGTTTCTCTATTTCTTGTTGAAAATATCCCTGATCCCACTGGTAACGGGTAGGGCCAAATAATTCGATCGGAGTGGCGGCAGAGCCATACCACATGGTTCCGGAAACTACAAAAGCAGCGAAAAATACAGCAGCAATACTGCTAGATGACACGGTTTCGACATTTCCCATACGTAGAGCTTTATATAACCGTTGGGGAGGACGAACACTGAGGTGAAACAGACCTGCTAGTATACCTAAAACTCCCGCTGCTATGTGGTGCGAGGCTATTCCGCCCGGTGCAAATGGGTCGAAACCCTCGGCCCCCCAAGCTGGATCTACGGATTCCACTTTTCCGGTTAATCCGTAAGGATCTGATATCCAAATGCCGGGACCAAACAAACCTGTTACGTGAAATGCTCCAAATGCGAAACAAAGTACTCCTGAAAGAAATAGGTGGATTCCAAATATTTTTGGTAAATCCAGGGATGGTTTTCCCGTACGATCGTCGCGAAATAGATCCAGGTCCCAATACACCCAGTGCCAGATAGCAGCTAGAAACAACAAACCAGATAGTATGATATGGGCCGCGGCTACTCCTTCGTAACTCCAGATACCAGCATCGGTTGCGGTATCCCCGGTGATGCTCCAGCCTCCCCACGACTTCGTTATTCCAATGCGAGTCATAAATGGAATGACGAACATACCCTGTCTCCACATGGGATCAAGAACGGGATCCGATGGGTCAAAAACAGCTAATTCATATGAAGCCATTGAACCCGCCCAGCCAGAGACCAAAGCAGTATGCATCAGATGCACAGAAATCAGACGACCGGGATCATTTAATACGACGGTATGGACACGATACCAAGGCAAACCCGTGAGAAACCCCTTTCTTGGATATTGGAGATGAGTGACCACTACGTAACTTTCTTGCAATATAGGCTTGCATTATAAGTTCTAAATAGACGAGGTAGAAGTTGTTGTGTGGAATATCCAAATCAATAATTTGGTTTGTGGCTGGAAGCAGTTATCTTCTCTTGTTTTACCTGCTTGTTTGCGCAAAATGCGTAGTAATATGAGATAAGCCGGTAGCTTTTCTTTCGGGAACATTTTCTCCCAGGAACAGATGAAGGCATGGATATTTTAGCATTTACGTACTTTACATAACAATGTAGAGATTGGTCCCATCAGAGTCTGTTAATATCTGCAAAGAAATAAAATTTCTTCCACCCACGTTGCCTCCGTTAAGCATGTTATAATGCGACGTAAGCTCCTTTTCGGTTTGTCTTCTATGTCCCCAATTTGGAGGTAGTTACACTTTCCCTTGGTCGTTTTTACATGCCAATTGGTGTTCCAAAGGTACCCTTTCGTCTCCCCGGGGAAGAGGATGCGGCTCGGGTTGACGTATAGTGCGACTTGTCAGGTGCGTCGAGCCGTGCGGAACCCGTCTCCATAATCTCTTACCCGATTGATTTGTTTCTATCTCGCTTGGAACTGACTAGTCTATCAGTAATCAAATGCATGAGAAAAATCTGTCAACAGGTTTGGTAGTCGTTAGAATCCATGGTTAGTTAGAATAAACAAATGGCTTAGGCTCCGGTTACTCAATCCTAGATATCAGTCGTAGCCGAAAAGACTATGAAACGAAAACCAGAAAAGAAAAAAAAAGATTTAAATAAATTTCCTTGTGAATATTTTATATGAAATGTGGGAATAAATTTAGGGGAAGTAAAACTATTTGTTCCATATGTGCAAATGGCGGTCGGAACCCCACAACCTCCGGGGTAGAAGATGAACCTAAAGACTCTTTACATCAAACGGACTTAGTCACGAACGAAAATGCACTGGTGCAAGGGAAAAAAGTTAATACGCTGAGCTGAATTCACCGATCAACAGTTACAAAGTGGTTCAGAATGTGCGAAAGCTGGGCCAAACAAACTTGAACTAGGAGTGCTTATGTGGGTAGGAGCAAAAACATCGGAAAGAAAAAAGAGTTTTTTATTACATCCATTTTACGTGAAAGCTGTCAGAGCCGTATGTATTTAACGATACTTATACGGTTCTAAGGGGGGGGGGCGGCAGAACGCGCGTCGCAGAAACCTATCCCAATCAACCGGCTTTATCGGGAGAGACTTCCTTTTCTAGGTCAACAGGTCGATGACGAAATTGCCAATCAACTTATTGGTATCATGATGTATCTAAATGGAGAAGATCAAGCGAAAGATATGTACTTGTATGTAAATTCACCTGGTGGGGCGGTATTAGCTGGAACATCTGCTTATGATGCAACGCAATTTGTCGTACCAGATGTACATACTATTTGCATGGGACTAGCTGCTTCAATGGGATCTTTCATTTTAGCTGGGGGAGAAATTACCAGACGTATAGCACTACCTCACGCTTCGCGCCAATGATTTGTGCGGATTAGAACTTTGCCTTCGCCTAGCTGGGGTAACAATAGCATGGCAATTACTACTTGGCAATTTCTCCTAGAAACACCCAACTATGAAAAAATGAAATGCCGAGGAGGTAAAGTGAATCAAAATAGATTTTTTGACTTGTAGTAGATTCATTATGGATCGGAATCGATATATCCTAGCGTCATAAATTGCATGAAATGTCGAATCTACATAAATTTAGAAACTTCAATTTTTTTTTATTTACAAAAACGAAACATCAAGTTTTTAAAGAATTGAGCGATGCCAATTTCGTTGTCCATCGAGAGTATATATAGCAAACTCTGGGATTGCTGACGCGTCACAGCGACAGAACCATCATAATACGTCTGAAAGAAAGGGTGGTATGATCCCGCAATACTCTTTCCATAGTATTGTAAGGAGAAGAGGCTTTACAATGAAGTAAATTGAGACAGGGAGTTAATGTTTAACTACCAATTTGAACAGACTCTGCTGTTCTACTTCGAACAGATTCTGCTGCTCTGCCAGAAGTATAGCCGTATGCAAAAGAATTTGCTTCTTGCTTGTACGGTTGAACTTAATCAGAGTCATATAATTAGGGTAATGATTCATCAACCAGCTAGTTCGTATTATGACGGACAAGCAGGGGAATGTGTTGTGGAAGCAGAAGAAGCATTGAAACTCCGCGATTGCATAACCAAAGTCTACGCCCAAAGAACTGGTAAACCTTTATGGGTTATTTCCGAAGACATGGAGAGAGACGTTTTTCTGTCAGCGGAAGAAGCCCAGGATTACGGCGTCGCGGACCTCGTAGCGTTAGAAAACGCGTCGGTTTAGAAATTCGACGAGTAGAAAGTAACTGAGGCTTACGTACGGAGAAATATTTAATTTATCTCACTCGAAAAGTTTTTTCCTGTAGTTTCACGCTTATTCGTTCAGCCAGCTACTAACCCATCCATTGATAAAGAAAAAAAAATTTCGAAGTTTATTTTCGTACTTTAAACAAAAGAATACTGCAAAGACTCATTGCTAGATACCAAAATGTAACAAGTTTTCCCAAATGGTTGATAATTTTTCAAACCGAATAAAATCTCTGCGTCTTTGAACGTGCCAACAAATCAGCAACTTATTAGAAAAGCAAGGCAACGGTTGAGGAGTGGGACAAAATCCCCCGCTCTTCGGGGATGCCCCCAACGGAGAGGAGTATGTACCAGGGTGTATGTGTGACCTGTTCGGATCGGAAACCTCAAAAAACAAAGGGTTGATTTTGTGAGATAATCCCCTGAATGAAATGAGATAGAGGTAAATCCATAATCCATCTGTTTCGATGAGAAATGGGAATTCGTGGTTTAAGTCGGTGCAAATCCGATCGTTTTGGTTTGAGATGACAAGAACCAATCGATGATAATAAAGTTAAATTATTAAGCGAAGCCAAGCGAATGATATCAACTTTTACACCTTCTTCGCCAATTCCCTTGCAATGGCAATAAATATGGGTCAGCTGTTCCGCTAATCTCCAGCGTAAAATACCGTTACTATACATATGCTTCCCTCTAAGACAAGTTAAGAAATGGAAGTGAGAAAGCCCAGCTTAATGGGATGAGTTAATTATTGGGGATCATGCGACCCGCCAACAGCAATTTTGCTTTCCTTATCTTCGGAAAATCCTAGGCTCCGGTATATAGGGGGGACCCGGCTGCCATAATAAATTAACCACGGAAACATCGGAATCCAAGGTATCTCCAGCACAATGTAATGCTTACCGGCAGATAAGCGTATGCAGGCAGGGTATCCACCCCGTACAGGAGTATTTGCGGGAGGGAAAGTCGGAGTAGCAAAAGCCGCCGGAATCTCCATTTATTACATGAGATAAAAAGGACGGGAATTCGTCACAACCGGCAAATTTGCCGAAAATTATAAAGCAACTACCCACGACCTCGAGTTGAAGGGTGGGGTATGTGACCGAACATAGTGCAATTAAATGCTAAGTATATCTTTGGGATCTTCATCTCTTCAGAGCGATACGTTTCAGTACAACACAGCCAAGGTATTTCCCTAAATTGATATTTTCATATTGATATATCTAAAAGAGAGATTTTGAAGAGAAAAACTTTTTGAGGGAATAGTTGGGCCCAAGAATAGAAATAATAAATGGATTTCTCAGACGAAAATATGATTTTCGATAAGGCTATACTTACAACGACCAGAGTAAAACGGGGATCTATAGCTCGTAGATGTCGCAAGGACATTCTCGATTTTGCATCCGGGTTTCGGGGAGCTCATTCGAGATTATTTAGAACAGCGAACCAGCAGGAGAAAAGGGCATTAGCTTGTGCTTACGTAGATAGAAACAGCCGAAAAAGAAAATTTCGTCGTCTGTGGATCGCTCGGATTAATGCAGCAGCGCGAAAAAATGGAATTACCTACAGTTCGATGATTCACAATTTATCTGGGAATCAAGTTTTTCCAAATCGCAAGATACTCGCGCAAGTAGCTACTCCAGATGCTTACTGTTCCTCCAGACCCATACGAAAAATTAGTAGCGATAAAGGTTGACATGTGGCGGTAAGCCTCTCCGGATTAAACGGAGAGGCCGAAAATAGGGGACGGGTTAATCTGCGGATCTATTACAAGGAGAAATAAAGAAGAAGAAACATACGGAAGGGCAGACTATCTTTCTAGACATCAGTTTGCTTCGACTTAAAAACATTTGATAGCATTTTTTCGCGGGATATTTTAAGTTGCCAAATTGAAAAATCTCCCAAAAGGCAATTTCACGAAATTAGCTAATTTTCATTATTTGAAAAGGGTAGCAAGGCCAAAATACGGGCTCTCTTTATAGCGAGAGCTACCGAACGCTGTTGCTTGGATGTTAATCTATTCATCCGTCTCGATAGGATTCTTCCCTGCTCACTAACGAATCGACGAAGTAGGCTGGTATTTTTGTAATCAATAGTTTCATCGGAGCGAATAGACGGGGAACGTCTACGGAGAGATCGTTTAATTTTATTCGTGATATTTTTTTGTGACTATCAATACAAATTAAAATTGATTACTTACCAATTAATTAAAATTATCAATTATTTCTTCAGTTCTTTATGGTAAGTGTGTTTATGGCAACAAACGCAAAACTTTTTTGATTCCAACCGAGTAGGTGTGTTACGGCGATTCTTACGTGTAGTGTATCGAGAAATACCCGTGGATTTTTCGCCAGCCCCTCTGCAAGTACAGATTGTACATGCCAAACAAGTGGTTACCCTCGCATCTTTACTTTTGGTCATAAAATTGATCACGTCATAATGAGATAAGTTTTTTTTTTAGGAGGAGGGTCACAAGTAGATCCAAATGTGTTTGATTGGACTACTTGCAAAGTTTCAACAATAAATTTTAAAATTTAGTTACCACCACCACCTTCCCATCAATGACTTGGTTATGTGCTATTCGCCTTGCGAGACATAAATCTATCCAATTTTTTTGCTTCGTCTGACCCCTCCGTAGTTAGTTGTTTGGATCAGAGAAACGGAAATAATAAAGCGTCTGGGAAAAAGCGATTAACTTCTATTAACGAACCGGCTAACAGGCCAAACCATATTGCAGCTACGACAGGAGCCGTGGAAAGGTATATCTTCACATGTTGCATTAAAAATCCTCCTTTTTTTTTTATTTAGATTTCCCTACCTCTTAGTCTTTATTTCCTTTTTACTTTTTTATCTTACTTCAAAAAAAAAAACCGAAAATTTACAACCTATGAATCAGTTTTTCTTTCAGAAAAACTGATAACTTTGGAGTGCTCCAATTTGGCGGTGCCTGGGACATTAATGAGAAATAAGTAAGGAGAAAGAGGAGTAAGAATTAAACGGAGTGATAAGAGACAACTTTCTCTCAATATCTATCGAGAGATAAATTTTTCTCTTACTGGTAGCCGGTATATATAGCTACCTGCTATAATAGGTAAAGTAGTGTTGGATCGATGATACCTGTTAAGAATCGATATTAATAGGGATGTAGCGCAGCTCGGTAGCGTGTTTGTTTTGGGTACAAAATGTCGCAGGTTCAAATCCCGTCATCCCTATTTTCGATCCGTACACCCAGCTTTGAGGATAGGACTTCCCGCGTCACCAAAATCTCGTCTTATTAAGAGGAAGGAGTATCCAACTTCTACCCCCCAGAGTCAAGAGGAAAGCTGCACCATATATATTTTTCGGGTAAAAAAATGACCCCGGAAAATAAAGGACGCCCTTAGTTCAGCCCGGTAGAATGCGGGTCTCCAAAACCCGATGTCGTAGGTTCGAATCCTACAGGGCGTGCCTACTATCACCTACCCGGAGATTACTTAATGCAACTAATAAGTGTCGAATAAAAAATACTTAAAAAAAGTGAGGCTAGCAGAATTGTTGCCGCTGAAGCAGCCTCTACTGTATGTTTTTCATATAGACAAATATTTTTGGGGAAATGTTAAAAATAATGATGAAATAATGGGAAATGAAAAAGAAAAAAATATTTTTAGATAAATATTTTCAAACCTTTCTTATAAATCAATGTTTCCTTCTGATGTTTCAGATGCGGCAATTGTCAGATATTTACCGAATATCTAGTTGATCACCGCGCCGATATTGCGAGTATGCCGTTACAAATAATCCAGCTAGGGTTATCGGAATCGAACCCGGCACAATTCCCGATAGTGATGCTTCAACCATTCTAGTTTATATTTCTTTGATGTAAATACCTACCAAACTTACCGAAGTCGAATTTCGCGTCAACCAAAAGGTAATTGGTAAGTGCAATGAATTATTAGGCGCCGACGGGGCCCCTTTTCTTGTTATTGCCCCCCTCTCCTTTCCCTCTATCTAGATTCTATATTGTAATAGCAAGTTACGGAATCTGAATCTTGTTCAATCCAACAAATAAAACTAGGGTCAGAGTTGATACAGACGTCAAAAAGGCGAAGTAGCTTAATAGGGTGAGCATAAATTTGAATACCAAATTATCTAACAGATGGATTAGTATACGATTCCTCTGAGTAGTTTATCACCCGAACCTGCTGAATCAAAGTTGTTTACTTAAATTTGCTAAGTCGGGGTTGATTAGTCCCATTTAATTTCTTGGAGTGATCTAAACCTACTGATTCAGTTTATTTGGTACAATTACGTCTCACTACCGTAATATGTGAGGTAGGCAACCAGAAAGTACCTCTCGGTTGTTAATTAATCGGTTAGTAGTTGCTGAAGAAGTCTTACCCTTTTTTGGGGACTGTCCCCATTTTTACCGTAACGACTACCTCTTCGACCTACTAGTAGGCGTAGTCAAATTTGGTAATTGCCCGGACATGCCGAGAGAGGAGGGCGGGCTGGGAAACGGAGCAGTGGGAGAGGACCCCGCGCCCGCAAACCGCCGCACGGGCCTGAAGTCGGCCGAGGCTTTCTAGTCGGTTTGGCCTAAGTGTAGGTAACCACTCGCCAGAAATTTCGTAAGTGTCAAACACTTTACTTTGAGGAGCGAGTAACCTTGCCGCATCAAAGGCCGACTAGCTATACTGAACCAGTATATTTTGGATATACCCTGGGTATAGTAGTGACATTATAATTTGAGTCAGTTCCCGTTTGAAAAGGTTTGCTGGTGAATCTTGCATCTTTCACCTCCCTTCTTCTTCGGGAAACAAGCCTCTCCAGTATTATGAGATAGATATAGATAGATACGGAGCTGAACATGTCTGGGAACACAGGAGAACGCCCCTTTGCCGACATCATTACTAGTATTTGATACTGGGTCATCCACAGCATTACTATACCCTCCCCGTTTATTGCAGGCTGGCCATCTGTCAGTACAGGTTTAGCTTACGATGTTTTCGGAAGCCCCCGACCAAACGAATATTTTCCAGGGAATCGACAAGAAGTTCCCTTGGTAACTGGCCGTTTTGATTCGCTGGAACAAGTCGACGCATTCACCAAATTCTTTTAGGAGAAACTAATGGCTTTAGATAAAACTTATCCGATTTTCACTGTTAGGTGGTTAGCCGTTCACGGCTTAGCTGTACCTACAGTTTTCTTTTTGGGATCCATATCAGCCATGCAATTCATTCAAAGATAGTTTTTAGTGAGCTCTGAATCTACGACACAACCGAATCCAAATAAACAGAGTGTAGAATCGAATCGTACAAGCCTTTATCGGGGATTATTACCGATTTTCGTACTTGCCGTTCCATTTTCTAATTACTTTTTTAATTAGAGACTAAAAAGAATTGTCTAAAAAAGATCGAGATCCTAATTATTTGTGACTGTTCATGTCTCGAGTCGAGGCTGGATGATGACGCCAAAAAAGTAGGGGGTAGGGAGGTGGCGCAGATGACAAATACCACTGGAAGGATTCCCTTGTGGTTGGTAGGTACTGTAGCCGGTACACTTGTGATAGGTTCGCTAGGCATATCCTCTTACGGGGCTTACTCGGGGTTGGGGTCGTCTCCTCGATAATAATTGCCATTTAATCAATAAAATTTCGCCGAATTTTAAAAGCGGAGTCTCCTTCTTTTCTTCTCTTTCTACCTAAAGAAGGAGAAGAAAAAGCGGTTCAATTCAAATTCAGTATATCTTTATTTAGTTAAATCAAGACGAAATAATTTTATGTAAAACTGTATCTGATTCGTCGACCGGACATAGTAATGCTCGGTTTCATCGATCCTATAGCTCTGCGACGCTTCTTTTGAGTAGATGGGTCGATCGATTTTTTTCCGTCTAAATAATCAATCGAGGCTAAATGTTAACATGTAATGACTAGTTTTTATTATTTACTTACTTTTAAAAATCATTAACTTTATTTAAATAAAAAGACTTAATGTCGTAGTTTAGAATTAGGAGAGGGGTCCCAGTTCGGGAGGGAGAACTACTTTGGTATAATCGGATCAATCGATAGATTTTCGGACACAATTTCTATTTTAACAAACTAACAAGTGAAGTTTTTTTTATTTACTTCTATCCGGCAGCAATCTTCGCAACTGCAACTAGTCCTATCCATATGTGTGATCTACCTACCTACCTACCCGACGTTGCTTCTTCCGTGCTTCAGTTCAGACTTGATAGAGTCCAACTAGGGAACTGGTCGGTAAAAAAGTCAGCCAATTGCGCCAGAGAATACGTGTGGATAATGTCGATGGTGTCGACGTCCCCGACACCATCGACAAAGCCGAAGTCAACACGATCAACAGTCTCCATGTGGCGATCAAATAATTAACCAACAAATAAGGAGAGACAGATGAAGATTTCTTTTCCCACACGTAGTTATCAGTCGGGTTATTTAGACAGAGGGAAATAGCAAGGAATGAAAGGGGTAGGCAATCAGAAATTCATTTCTGCCAACTGCACTTTTTCAAACTGTTTTTTCTTGAGCACGAGAAAAATTTGTGCCAAGACAACCGATGCAAAAAAAGCTATAAGACCCTGAATCCGCGACGGGTCTTGGAGTACGATTTCGACTTCTCCCTGACCGAATCCGCCAACATTGGGATTATTCGTCAACGGCTGATCAGCCTTAACGAACTCACCTTCTGAAACGATGAGCTCGAGGCCGGGGGGGATGGTATCGGTTGCTTCACGACCCTCGGATGACTCTTCGATAGTTATTTCGTATCCACCCCTTCCTTCTTTACGAACAACCCTCTCTATTTTTCCCGTTACTGAAGCGGCATAGACTGTATTGTTGCTTTTGCTTCCATCTGGGTATATTTGTCCCCTCCCTCTATTCCCCCCGACATAGATGGGGTATTTCAGGAAATGAGCCTCTTTGTCAGTACCAGGGTCCGGTGAGATAATTGGAAATACGATTTCGCTGTATAATTTACCCGGTACTGGTCCTACCACGATTATATTATCTCTGCCGGGACGGTAACTCTGAAACGATAATTTCCCCAGCTTCTCTCTTATTTCGGCTGGAATGCGATTAGAGGGAGCCAATTTGAATCCCTCCGGTAGAATGAGGACAGCGCCAACATTCAATCCGCCTTTTTTCCCATTTGCAAGTACTTATTTTATCTACGTATCATAGGGAATCTTAACAGCTGCTTCAAATACAGTATCGGGAAGAACAGATTGCGGGGCCTCAATATCCACAGATTTCTTGGCTAGGTGGCAATTGGCGCACACAATACGCCCCGTAGCTTCTCGGGGATTCTCATAATTCTGTTGCGCAAGAATCGGATATGCTTTTGATACAGATGGACAGTTTAATTCACCGAAACCGATCGATACTATAAGTGACAGAATCCAACACTTTTTCATCCAGTTATTCGTAATTCTTCTTTGCATAGGTTGATGATTAGTCTCAAGTCTTTGTACAAACGGGTCACGCGTTAACGCCGTTTGGTAACAAATAAATTTCCCTTGTTCCAACTCTTTCCCCCTTTATGATCTATCGATCATTATTAGCAGATGACGAACGAAGGGGGGGGTACAAATAATCCAAATGGGTGAACTAGTCTAGCCTGCTAGATGCAAATTTGGTGAAGTGGCCGTCACCCACTCATTGTATGATAAGTTGCTACAATTGAGGGAGATGTGCGATTTAAGTGACGAAAAATCCAATATTTGGATACTGTATCTAAAATAACTGGAAAGGTTGAGACAAGGCAAGAAATTACATATTTGCCAGGAATTAACCCAAAATGTTCGAAGAGGGAGCCTATGACTATTTCCCAACCATGGGGTGAGTGGAACCCTATACATAAATCAGTTAGTGAAAGAATGGAAAACGCTTTCATCGTGTCATTCAAACTATAAAATGACTCCTGAATCCGGGAATTTGAAACTGCAAGTCTCTTTCGACCCATTATAAACAATAAAGCTGGGATGGTAATACTAATTAAATCGGTTACTAGCTGCAGCAGTAGCTGAATATTCAATTCGTTATACATTATTGCTAATTGGGTAGTCTCGTCATATGCATTTGCATCATAATTTTGCAACTGCGTATCTGCCAGATGTTCCGTCGCGTCATCTAACCAGAGCAATGCTTCTACTTCTCGGAGCTGCTTCAGGGCTTTTTCCTCTTGGAAGGGGTTGATAAATATATGGGTCTGAGTAATGTTCCACCAACCCCTAACCCAAGACTCTAAAAACCAATTTCTGAAACTGATTGGAATGATGAGGGGGAGAAGCAGAAAACACCCAACATATTGAAGGGAAACTAATGCTTGGTTCTTAGCTGAGTCGAAGTCATTATGTACTAACAAACTTGATTGACTTGTCAATTCCGCCCCGAACCTAGATAAAGTGCGAGTCAGAGATCGAGGCACCAAACTAATTGACTCATAAGCCGATGTAAAATTTGCTGATTCGTAATTAAATGATTTTTCAGTCACTTTTTCGGTAGTTTGAATTGGGAAAAAGTTTATGGAACAACGTGCTCTCTTAGCATCAAACTCATTTGAAGTCGCCTCAATCCAAGCTAATTTCCTATTTATTTTTTCTACATTATTCAACTTATAAAAGACACATCGTTTTGGAAGAGAAAAGTCATTTCCCCGTTTATCTTGTGAGAAACTAACTACTTTTCCCCGTTTATTAACCGTTTCGTCATTCGTGTAACAATTTTGTCGATATTTTAAAGATATATCTTGGAAAAATGAAGTATTTGGAAGGTTCGGCAAAAACAAATTCAAATAACTTTTTGCCGGAAAATTGTTTGCGCAACGGCATCCAATTGGAAACAATCCAAGTAGCTTTGTCCCAAAAATAAATCTCAGATCTTTTTGCATTCCCAAAATAGATATGCTAAATCTGTGCTCTAAGAGACTGCAATATATTAGATATCTAGATTTCTTTGATGCCGTGTTTGTGGGCGCTGTCGTGGCCCGCGACAACCCCTCCGATGTTGAAGGGGATGATTCTATTCGCATGAAAAGCGAGGAGTCGTTTATTAAGGGCTGTAGTTGCTTACTAGCCTCATAAGCTCTATCCGGGGAACGATGTGGAGTACTAAAAAGCTGTCGAAGAATTTTTTGCTTCCAGTAATGTAGTCGCATATTTTAACTGTAACTATCTATCAATCAGTCGGAGGAAATAAGCAAAGTACGAGACTAATCAGATAAATTATTGTAATTAGGATATCTATTTTTCGAATCCTTCCCTTTTTTTTATCTTCGTAGTTCGAGTAGTCTTGCATTTTTCTGCAAATCATCCATTTGTGAAATTTGGTAACTTTTAAAAACCTTCAATCGATACACGCGGAAAACGAGCGGGTTCGGCGGCTTTTTCTTCCATATCTCCTAAGGTTGAACCTTCACCGATCCTAGTTAGTGGGATATTTCGCCGACCCCTTACTTTCAAGTAGAGAATCCGACGTGGATAAAAGCTTTCCCTACTTTCCAATCCAACAGCTTCCACATCTTTCAGTACAAGTCGAATATGGATGCGGCGATTCTTTCCGGGAAAGCCCCACCGAAAGATTGAAGAAAATCCTTCTCGCTTGTCAAACAAGTTATATCCGCCCCCCACGTCCCGAAACGCGGTACACCACAGATACAGCCCGAGAAAGAGGCCTGCAATCCCGTAGAAACACATTACAACACCCTGCGGGATAAAAACGATGTGTTCGGATGAAAGGACGGGGATCAGATCTTCCCCGACGCAGCTAGAAAACCCCACCAGTAGAAAACCTGTTGCGCCACAAACAAGGATACAGGCCCAACATGAATTTGCAAATGTACGGGAGCCTTTTACAAAATCTACTTGAATCCATTTGGAGCGACAATTCATTACTATTTCCTCACAGATTGCATAATAAAAGGATTAGCCATTTTGTCATCAATTTTGCCCCCTCCCCTATTTTTTTACCAATCCATTAATTCCGCTTGTTTCTGATCCATTCGCATTTAATACTAGTAACGAAGTACCAAACTAGGGTTCAAGCATATCATATAGAATGGGGTAGTTATATACATGTATCTCATTCTAGGAACAAATAATCAATCTATATCTCATTCCTCTATGAAATGAGAATGAGACATAGATTGATTGGAGCAGCATTCTTCCCTGATTTTCTCGGGACAAGGAGAACTACCGAGAAAGAGGGAATTCCTTTTGATTAAACATTAGCTGAGACTAGATTTTGAATTCAGTTGGTGTCAGAAAGTCACCGAGCGGTTTGCTACATCTCCAAGAAGCAAAAAAAAGGAAGAAGTTATAGGATTTCATCCCGCTCTATGTATAGAAATGAAATAGCCGTTGTAACTGCTGGAAACACCAAACCGACTAGGGGTACAAAAATAGAGGGTAGATAAGATGCTGCCATGATAAAATTACCTCAACTACAATAAAGAAAAGAAGAAATTTATTTATACAACAATATATCTCTGTTTCACTCTTCTTTCTAATATCTAATGATATTGCTTTTGTTCCGTAAAGGAAAGGGGTTTCCAGGCTCCCAGCGAAATAATCTGATTTGGATTTTTCATTTTATGGGGTTTATCAGAGAGGAGGCGAGTACATCAACACCAAGAGATCCAACAAATTTTTCGTTGCACGAGGAAGAAGAAGCAAAAATTCTTTTCCACTGATCAAAACATTTATTGGAAGAGGATAAGACGTGGTTTATTTAGAAATACAAGAAATAAAATCCGCAACGAATTCAATTTTTTTTACAAGGAGCTAATGAATAAAGCTCGGATATTTCGCCCAAAACACCCTTCGGGAGATTACGTGGAACGATCAAATCGAGTAGCCCATTATCGAATAAAGACTCAGCTGCTTGAAAGCCATCAGGTATCTTTTGACGCAATGTTTATTCAATTACCCTTTTACCGGCGAATGCTATATACGCTTTGGACTCGGCAATAATTATATCTCCCAACATGCCGAAGCTGGCAGTGACACCCCCCGTAGTTGGATAGGTAAGAATCGATATATGAAGTAACTTTTTTTGAATTTGGTGAATTTGCAAGACGGAGGAGATTTTAGCCATTTGCATCAAGCTTAGCGTTCCTTCCTGCGTACGCGCTCCCCCAGAAGCACAGATTAAGACCAACGGCGAAGATTTGTCCGTGGCATATTCGATTAAGCGAGTAATCTTTTCACCTACAACGGAACCCATACTTCCCCCCATGAAGTGGAAGTCCATAACACCAAGTGCAATAAGTTCTCCACTTAGATACCCTATACCTGTTTGAACAGCGTCGGTTAAACCCGTTTTTTCCTGAGAAACAGCTATACGATTCTGGTAAGAATCCTCGTCGGAGAAATCTAAAACATCTTTTGCAGTCATGTCTTCATCCATGGGAATCCATGTGTTGCGATCAATCAGAAGTTCGATCCTTTCCATACTATTCATTGAAAGATGATAACCGCGTTCTTCACGAACACTTCTATTCTGTTTCAAAAATTTCACATAAAGCATGTTTCCGCAGTTGTCGCATCGAGCCCATAATCCTCTATTCGTGTTAACACTTATTCGCTTCTCTCTTTCTTTTTCAGTTGAGATAGAGCCTCTCGTAGCTTCCTCGGGGAAAGCTCCAATCAATCCACCAAATTTGCGCCTATCTTCAAACCAATTTATTACGGACGTAAAAATCTCCTCATCTGTTGCTTCCCTTTAGATTAGATCGTGAAAAAGAGATAAATTTCAAATAGATTTTCTGTGATGTGACAAATTTTTTCCGCAACTTAAGTAGGTATCAACAAATAAGGACCAAATTCAAGTTTATTGACCCGACAAATAATTGGCAATTGACTAGTTATCTATTAAATCAATCATATTGTAGATATTCAATTACTATTATCCAACGAAGCAAACAAAGCAATATGCTGCGAAACTAAACATGATGAAGGTGCCTCTATTTCTAATAAAGTGTCGAGTTTAACTTTAGACTACCCGTTTTTTGTATCTCGTAATTTTTGAATGCAGGTTGATAGGGATTCGAACCCTTGGATTCACATTTCAAGACTATGTGCCTCTCAGTTTCCATCATTGATTAACCAACCTCAGAATGTATTGCATATTAGAAGTATAGGGAAAGTTAACTCTTTCCCGATACTCCCGGTATATCTGGTAGCTGCTGTGGAACAGATGCCAAAAGTAAATAGCTACGGAAATTCAAATCTATCTACAACACATCAATTGTGTCAAATTCAAACTTGATTGCTTTCCATATTTCGCATGCGGCAGCCAATTCTGGACTCCACTTACTAGCTTCACGAATAATATCATTACCTTCACGAGCGAGATCACGGCCCTCATTGCGAGCCTGTACGCAAGCTTCTAATGCGACTCGGTTGGCTGCCGCACCGGGTGCATTTCCCCAAGGATGTCCCAAGGTTCCTCCGCCGAACTGTAAGACGGAGTCGTCCCCAAAGATTTCGGTTAGGGCGGGCATGTGCCAGACGTGGATACCCCCCGAAGCTACGGGGAGTACACCCGGCATAGATACCCAATCTTGCGTGAAATATATACCACGGCTACGGTCTTTCTCGATGTAATCGTCGCGAAGTAAATCAACGAAACCCAAGGTGACGTCTCGTTCTCCTTCTAATTTGCCTACTACAGTTCCGGCGTGTACATGATCCCCACCGGACATGCGTAATGCTTTGGCCAGTACACGAAAATGCATACCGTGATTTCGTTGCCTATCAATCACAGCATGCATCGCACGGTGAATATGGAGAAGCAGTCCGTTGTCTCTGCAGTAAAAAGCTAAGCTGGTATTCGCGGTAAACCCCCCGGTCAGATAGTCATGCATGACTATTGGTGCACCCAACTCCCTAGCAAAGACAGCTCTCTTCAACATTTCTTCACACGTACCTGCAGTAGCATTTAAGTAGTGCCCCTTGATTTCGCCTGTTTCAGCCTGGGATTTGAAAAGAGCTTCTGCTACAAATAAGAAGCGATCTCTCCAACGCATGAATGGCTGGGAATTTACGTTTTCATCATCCTTCGTAAAATCAAGTCCACCACGAAGGCATTCATAGACGGCTCTACCATAATTCTTAGCAGACAGACCTAATTTTGGTTTGATTGTACATCCCAATAAGGGACGTCCATATTTGTTCAGTTTATCCCTTTCGACCTGAATGCCGTGCGGTGGTCCAATAAAAGTTTTAGAATAAGCAGGAGGAACTCGAATGTCTTCCAAGCGTAGAGCGCGTAGAGCCTTAAATCCAAAAACATTACCTACGATGGAGGTGAACAAGTTGGTGACAGAACCTTCTTCGAATAGATCCAAAGGATAAGCTACATATGCGATATACTGGTTTTCTTCTCCAGCGACAGGTTCAATATCATAGCATCGACCCTTGTAACGGTCAAGGCTGGTCAACCCGTCTGTCCATACAGTGGTCCACGTACCCGTTGAGGATTCCGCAGCTACCGCAGCTCCGGCCTCCTCAGCTGGTACTCCGGGTTGTGGGGTCATCCGGAAGGCTGCTAAGATATCGGTATCTTTGGTCTTGTATTCGGGGGTGTAATAGCTCAATCGATAATCTCTGACACCAGCTTTGAATCCAACACCTGCTTTAGTCTCCGTTTGTGGTGACATGGGTTTGTTCCTCCCTACGACTAAATTAGTAAATCTTGCAAAGATGAGATCTGCTCGGCATGGGTGGAGCATTTCGATGTAAAACGGGAGGTGGATATAGTTCAACCTGCGCACGATACTTATACCTGTCGAAACTCCATTTCAAGCATAGAACATTATTATTTTATACCGCGTCTCACGCGGGGTGCAACTAATCAACCTGTTTTCTCGCAGAAACTGTTTAAGAAGCAGCATTCTGCCTCATCCCAACACATTGACTCGGGAATCTCTTCATGGTTAGACTGGTCGATAGAATACGAACTAAATACTAAAGAATTGCCTATCCCTCGCGTTTAGTGGTCAATCTGTTTTGAAGAAGGAGAGAACCCGTACCCCAAAAAAGAATATTCAACGAATGAATAGGGGACAGATTTCATCAGTCCCTCAATCGTATACAAAACGACGAAGAAATATGCTTCATCTGCGGTTTATACCCCCATTTTATTTATCTATAGCTATATCTGTGAAACAAATTTAAACAAAGGGGAGCGGGTGAGAAAGGAACAATTGACTCCCTTTTTCCTATTGATCACTCCACGGTGAAATACCACATATTTCTATCGATTCAGTAATCAGATAAAGATAATACACCGAAATAGTATAGTTATGAAAACCGGTTCTCTCTCTTTCGAAATTTCTGAATTGGTGGAAAAAAACGTGGGCTATATCACTCAAATCATTGGACCAGTCTTGGACGTGGCTTCCTCGCCGGGGAAAATGCCCAAAATTTATAACTCATTAATAGTCAAGGGACAAAATCCAGCAGGTCAAGAGATTAACGTTACTTGCGAAGTCCAACAATTATTAGGTAATAATGAAGTAAGAGCTGTAGCTATGAGTGCCACAGACGGTTTGATGAGAGGTATGGGTGCCGTTGACACGGGAGCCCCCCTTAGTGTTCCCGTTGGTGAAACTACTCTTGGACGAATATCCAATGTACTGGGCGAACCCGTAGATAATTTGGGTCCTGTGCAAAGTAGTACTACATTTCCGATTCACAGGTCCGCCCCGGCATTTACCCAGTTGGATACGAAATTATCGATTTTTGAAACAGGTATAAAAGTTGTGGATCTCTTGGCTCCGTATCGTAGAGGCGGAAAAATCGGGTTATTTGGTGGGGCTGGAGTTGGAAAGACGGTTCTAATTACGGAATCAATTAACAATATTGCGAAAGCTCATGGAGGTGTATCCGTATCTGGCGGGGTGGGAGAACGTACGCGTGAAGGTAATGACCTTTACATGGAAATGAAAGAGTCAAGAGTTATTAATGAACAAAATATTTCGGAATCGAAAGTGGCTCTGGTTTATGGTCAGATGAATGAACCACCGGGAGCTCGTATGAGAGTTGGCTCAACTGCTCCAACAATGGCGGAATACTTTCGAGATGTTAACAAGCAAGATGTACTCTCATTTATTGACAATATTTTTCGCTTCGTCCAGGCGGGATCGGAGGTTTCGGCATTATTAGGTAGGATGCCTTCCGCCGTGGGTTATCAACCGACCCTTGGCACAGAAATGGGATCACTGCAAGAGAGAATTACTTCCACCAAGGAGGGATCAATAACTTCCATTCAAGCTGTTTACGTCCCTGCGGATGATTTGACTGACCCGGCTCCCGCCACGACATCTGCACACTTAGACGCCACTACCGTGCTTTCAAGGGGATTAGCAGCAAAGGGTATTTATCCAGCTGTAGACCCGCTGGATTCGACCTCAACTATGTTACAGCCTTGGATTGTGGGTGAGGAGCATTATGACACCGCACAGGGAGTTAAGCAGACTTTGCAACGTTACAAGGAACTTCAAGATATTATAGCTATTCTCGGACTAGACGAGTTATCCGAAGAAGATCGCCTGACGGTAGCTAGGGCTCGAAAAATAGAACGTCTCTTATCACAACCCTTTTTCGTAGCAGAAGTTTTCACCGGTTCCCCGGGTAAATACGTCAGTTTATCAGAAACCATTAAGGGATTTCAAATGATTCTTCCTGGAGAGTTGGACAATCTACCTGAACAAGCTTTTCACTTAGTTGGCAATACCGATGAAGCAGCTGCAAAAGCTGTGGCTTTACAGGCGGAGGGTCAATAAAAGGGATGGTATCGAATCTTCGCGTAATGGCCCCTAACCGAATAGTTTGGAATTCCGAGGTTTGGGAAATCATTTCATCCACCAATAGTGGTCAAGTTGGTATACTACCCAACCACGCGCCGCTTCTTACAGCTTTGGATATGGGAGTTTTAAAAATACGTCATGATGGGCAGTGGTCTGCAATGGCGCTGATGGGCGGCTTTGCCATGATAGATAACAATCGGGTAACAATATTAGTTAACGAGGCAGAAAGAGCTACCGAAATTGATCCCGACGAAGCTCGAAGAACTTTTCAGATGGCTCAAGCTGACTCAGTTAAGGCAGAAGGCAAGAAAAAATTAATAGAAGCCAACTTAGCTTTTAAAAGAGCGAAGGCCAGACTAGAAGCTTCAAATGCTGCCTAACGCGTTTTTTCCGATTCCAAAGACACTAAGTGATTTGGTAGTCTTATGATAATACCACCAAACTACGCGAAAAACCTATGACGTGTCTCATATACAGTAAAACTTATTAGATACCAATTGAATCGTGACGGTATCTAGTAAGTGTTACCTACTATTGGATTCGAACCAATGACTCTCGCCGTATGAAAGCGATACTCTAACCGCTGAGTCAAGTAGGCTGCCATTAATTTATCCCACACTAACTACTACATCTCTATCTATACCATCTCACACTACTTCTTATAGCCCCATTTAACTTATCTAGGTGCGTGACTCACATATAGATATCTCTATTATATCCGAAAGAATAGCTAAACACAACTCCACGTTCCATCGTTTAATAAATATTCGATCCTATATATATATATTTTCTTTTTCTTCAAACTCATTTGTCAACTTGGCTTCAATTAATTGATACCGATGAAATTTTCTCACATATAATCAAATGGATCAAAGGCTATGGTTCAGCGGTAGAGCGCCTCGTTTACACGTGCGCCGATGTTTTTTCACCAGAAGGTTTATCAAAATCTAGCGACTCTTGCAAAACTCTACGTGATAATATTATATCCCACTCAAAATGAAGGAGACGAAAGAGCAGTAGCATGACAGATGGGTTGACCGAAAATAGTCAATCCCTAAAAATTGATATGGTGAATAGGTAGTTTATCCAATGCTAGAAATGGTGGGACAACGCGAGGACCCCCCGGCAAGATCTCTTCTTCGTCTCACGAACTTTCGGATGTAGGGGCTGTCGCATACTTCTTCCAAGCGGCAACGAAGATTTGACATCGCGAGGTGGACCTGTCTGTATCCTTAGAGGCGAAGCTTTGTAAACGCGACGTTAATGGCCTTCTCAAGATACTTCGAAGTTGCTTAATTTACTCTTTCTTCCCTTATGTAGTTCTTTAGAAAGAATTTTTGGGATAAGTAGGTTGGGCGTTAGGTTGGGCATACTGAACCCCCCCGCCCCCTTTTCTTCCTTTTTTTTTTACAGGAAGGGAAGTTAATGCATCAGCAAATGTTTGTTCCTCCCAATTAGATTAGGAACTGTTGGTAAAAGAGGTGAGTCCTATCCCGTAAAAGCGGTTTGTTGAGTTTACTAAGCAGTTCAGAAAAGCTTTTTTTTTTATTCCGATACGTATGACCTGGAGTGTCTACAGTTCGAATCCGTATAGCCCTAACCTAGAAGAAAAAGAGTGGGGGAATTGTTGGCATGTCATATGTATGAAGTATGCTCAATCGATCTTTAAATGATCATACTATCACAATATCACATCTAACCTATTGAGTTTTCCAATTTTTAGAAACAAATATCTTTATTTTTTTATGTCATTTCCTTGATGCAGTTAATCACTAACTGAATCGGAGAAACATATAGGCAGTTTGTTGAATTTTATGAATCACCTGATTTTTATGATAAAAGTTTGACGCTGTCATTCTCAAAAATGGAAAGGTAACACCCCTTTCACTTTTCATTATCGATGGAATAACTACCAGTATAACCAAACTAAAAATTCAATTAACTTCCCCAAAGGGGTTATCCGTGCTAAACCCATTGCAGTATAGCAAGACGATGATTAGTTACCAATCGGCTTATCTCATCCTAGTTCGATACTTTTTCCCTCAGCTCTAAATTTATTGACTAAATTAAAGAAAAAATTAAGGCGAAAGGAGTATGCAAATGTTTTTGCTCCACCAATATGACTCCTTCTGGATTTTTCTGCTAGTATCCATATCTATCCCTTATTTAGCTTTTTCGATTCCCGGGTTTATTGTTCCCGCTCGAGAGGGACCAGAGAAATTAACGAGTTACGAATCAGGTATTGAGCCGAAAGGAGATACTTGGATCCGATTTCAGATACGTTATTACATGTTTGCTTTGGTTTTCGCCGTCTTCGACGTCGAAACCCTATTTCTCTATCCCTGGGCTGTATCTTTCAGGGAATTGGGACTATTTGCCTTCATTGAAGTCATCATTTTCATCTTTATATTAGTAGTTGGTTTGGTTCACGCGTGGCGAAAAGGAGCATTGGAATGGTGTCAACTTTCGAATATTCGCTTGAAAGTGGAGGAGAGGGAATCGAACTCCGCGGTGTAGATATTCCCCTCAACTCGGTGGAGCCTCCCCTCCCTGAATGGGATGTGTCAAATTCAATTTTCTTAGCTAATATAAGTGATTTCTCCAATTGGTCCAGACTTTCCAGTTTGTGGCCACTTCTATACGGTACCAGCTGCTGTTTTATTGAATTTGCCTCTCTAATTGGTTCACGATTTGATTTTGACCGATACGGCCTAGTACCCAGATCTAGTCCTAGGCAGGCAGACCTAGTTGTTACCGCCGGTACCGTAACTATGAAGATGGCCCCATCCCTCGTGAGACTCTATGAGCAGATGCCTGATCCGAAGTATGTAATCGCTATGGGAGCTCGCACCATTACAGGAGGCATGTTTAGCACAGATTCCTATAGCACCGTTCGTGGAGTAGACAAATCAATTCCCGTCGATATCTATTTGCCGGGTTGCCCACCCAAACCTGAAGCTATTATTGATGCCGTAACAAAACTCCGTAAGAAAATAGCTAGAGGAGGTTTCGCAGATCGGGCTTCCCGCCCCACCCGAACGAAATATCCCAATATAAATCATAGGTTTCGCTTTGTACCTAGCATTAATATAGGTGAATATAATCAAGAATTAACTAATTGTGATACAAAACTCTTATCAAATACTTTCTCGGAAAACTTTCAAAAGCTTGGATATAGGTCTAAAAGGTAAGTAGTAAAAGTAGACGAATAATTAGATTTCATCTCATACATGGATGGAGAGAAAAGAGGTTTTAACCAATATGAACACTACCAGTAGAGATAAGTTTAATGTCGAGACGCGGGGTCGATTATCCGCTTGGCCAACTAGGCATAATTTTTCCCACCGACCTTTGGGTTATGATTACAGGGGTGTCGAGACTTTGCAAGTCAAGTCGGAAGAGTGGTTGTCTGTAGCTGTCGCCCTATATGCCTACGGTTTTAATTATCTTCGCTCCCAATGTGCTTACGATTCAGCACCGGGAGGATCTCTAGTCAGTGTATATCATTTGACACAGATGCGAGATCAGCCGGATCAACCCGAGGAAGTGTGTACAAAAATTTCTGTTCCAAGAGAAAATCCTAGAATACCTTCAGTTTACTGGGTTTGGAAAAGCTCCGATCTCCAGGAACGTGAATCCTACGATATGTTGGGAATAATTTATCAGGGTCACCCGCACCTTAGGCGTATATTGATGCCTGAAAGTTGGGTGGGGTGGCCTCTACGTAAAGATTACATCGTGCCCAACTTTTATGAGTTGCAGGATGCTTATTAATTTGTAGGGGGATGATAAAAAAACTGGTTTAATCTGAAAATTCATTTCCCGACTTACCATTACCGTCTATTTCTTATCGAAACTGTTTAAAGCTACCAAGCGTAGCTCTCGGGCGAGTAACCCACCCAGTCTTCAAGATACTTCCTGGTTCTTGGTTAGCTCCTTCGGGGCCGGTTGGTTTTCCATAATACTAGAACTGCTTCAGCCCATCTCCCAAACCATTTAGATGCCAAGAACCAGATTTGAACTGGTGACACGAGGATTTTCAGTCCTCTGCTCTACCGACTGAGCTATCTCGGCTAATTCATTTACGGATAAAACTCAACTGAAAATTCGTTGAGTATATTTTTCAACTCCATTTTTTTTGGAGCCTAGTCAAACCGTTGATCTCGCCTTTATTGACCTTTTTAATGCAATATTGCTTCCAGTAAATAAAGTATACTGAGGGGGGGGGGCTCAATTGAGCCATTCATGTATATTAAAAGCCTGAATGGCTCAATTGCAAAGTGTTTTGGAAAGACCAAAAGCGAAGAAAAGGTTGAATTGGCTTCCATTTTTTGCTTCCAAACAAGTTGTATCAATCCAAACAACCTGAAATAGGTTAATTGAAGTGTCTCGTTGGGGATAGAGGGAGTCGAACCCTCACGGTCCTGTGAAACCAACGGATTTTCGTCCTACTGCAACTTGCGCCGCTACTTTTGATTTTATTAAATATGTAGAATGGGACTCTACCTCCATTCACGAAAATGTCATTTTCTGTTACCGACTCGGCTGTTGAACAGTTTTACTGAAATAGAGTGGGGTTCTACAGTGGGTAAGGGAATAGTATGCGTACTAGCAGTAGTGGAAGGGGTTTACTCCGTGTTGCATTGCTAAGTACGGACGTATTTTTGCGGATAAATGTTGGTCCCAAACTGAGAGGTACGCGTTGAGAAAAAAAGGGGGGGGTTAAAATTTCCCTTTTTTACCAGGCCTCGGTCTTATACTTCTAGGCTTACCCCACCCATGCAGTTAACCACGTAAAACAATTGGATATTCAGTTATTTCAAGAACTAGTAACTAACAAACTGCTCGTTGGAATGACCCCCATCGAGTCTCTGTACCTATCTCGCCTCATCGCCCAAAATTCATTTGAGTGATACACTATGAGATTTGGCTCAGGATTGCCCGGTAAATGGTCCCAGGTTCCCCTGAATCTGGGGGCTGCCACTTGATACGTCTCCATACCCAGGCTCAATCTGGTTGAGTCCGCTGCGTCTACCATTTCGCCATATCCCCACCCCTTAGGCCCCAATTAACTGACGAAAACAGATAGATAACCACGTTTAGGCGGTTGAAAACGTTCGGCTTCAGTGTGCTTACGCCTACTAATTCGCCTATTCCGGGCAGATTCCGCTTTGTCTATCTCTAATTTGAGATAGTTCGGAGCTATGACATAATTTGCATTTGTCTACACGACTTTTCTGGCTTAGTAGGCTTTTAATTAGTGAAAAAAAAAAACAAAAAATTTTCTCCCATTTTTTTTTTATTACAATCTCGTACGTAAAGTAAAAAAAATGCATGTAATTCAATTAGTCGACAACGATTTAATCGCCTCCCAGAAGTTGAGTTTCTACTATAGAATTATATATGAATGCACTACTTGAAGCAATAGATTCGTCAATCAATTCAATTTTTTTTTGCTAAAATTTTTATGTAAATGGATATGCTATAACGTCTTTATTTGGCATTATGAGTCGCTGGTAGTCTTTGCTTAGCCCCCCCCCCATCTCTTTTTCAAATGTTGATAACAAATTGAATATTTATTAGTCCCTATTCATATGTTATGATTGTCACAGATATCAATTTTGACTGACTCCTATTTTATGCGCCAGCAATAATAGGTGGTATATCCGTGCTGATCCCATAAGTTTTCTATCCAATTATAAAAAGTTTACAGAAAAGGAGTTTTCACGTCTCGCTACCGAGGACCTCGTTTGAAAGTGATACGTCGTCTAAAAAATTTACCAGGGTTCACGGGTAGGGGTAAAACACCTAACTTGGGAGAATTTCGAGTTGGTACCGATCAATCAGCTTCAAGAAAAATTTCTCAATTCTGTGTGCGTTTGGAGGCCAAACAAAGATTACGTTTCAATTATGGATTAACAGAGCGCTAACTACCAAAATACGTACGTATCGCTAGAAAAACTAGGGGTTCAACGGGCCAGGTACCATTGCAATTACTCGAAATGCGTCTAGATAATATTATTTTCAACTTAGGTATGGCTTCCACGATTCCTGCCGCTAGGCAGTTAGTCAACCATAGACATATTTTAGTAAACAATCATATTGTAGATATACCAAGCTATCGCCGTAAGCCAAGAGATATTATTACTGTTCGAAATCGACCAACTTCCCACAATGCACTGGGCAGTGAATCTCCCGTGGGGGGCAAAACACCGGATCACTTGACCATTTCTCTACTGGGAGGCAACGGGCCAGCAGGGTTGGTGAATCATGTTGCCAACCGAGAATCCGTCAATTTGAGTATAAATGAACTGTTAGTTGTCGAGTATTACTCCCGCAAAGCTTAATTATCACTTATCAAATTTTTAATTTAATCAAATAATTTGGAGGTCTCTGCAATGACAAAGAAAACCCAGGCAAAGGGCTTGACATGACGGAATTTAACAAGTAGATTACTCAGGAAGGAAAAGAACGAAAGTTCCTTGATCTAGCTTTTTACCTCTTTCAACCAGAAATTAACTTAGATTTTCTTACTTTAGAAATAAATCTTCTAATTTCGAGTTATTTAATTTGATAAGCGGTGAATTATACGAATCACCAGCCCACGCCGCTTCGACGAAATTTCCAATCAACCAAGGAATTACCAATTATTACTGCTCCCATGGTCCTTCGGTTTTTTTTTGGACGGCTTTTTTTGAAACCCCGATAAAACAGCCCGTCTCTTTACACTTGGCAATTTAGCTAGATTTCGATAAGGAAGGAAAGAAAGATAGCCTCAGAGAGATAAAAATAGAGAGAGGAAAGGGAGGGATTCGAACCCTCGGTAGCTAGAAGTCTACTTAGCATTTCCGGTGCTACGCCTTAAACCGCTCGGCCACCCTTCCTGGAGTTCATTAGCTAATTCATTTGACATATTTTAGAGACTTAGGTAGTAAAATGACAAGTGACTTGTCGGTAGTAGTTGAGAACAAGTTCTTCCCCGAAATACAAATCAAACGGGAAGGAAATATTCAACACGACTTGTCACTTTACCAAAATCCCTTCCTATATTTTTCTATATTAAATTATCCGCTAGGCATACCTTTTTTTTTTGCAATCTCAATTGATGTACCAATAATAGGTGGAGTGCAAAAGAAAAACAAGGAGTCGAAATTGATTACGCCTAGATCTCAGAGAAATGACAACTTTATCGACAAAACTTTCACAATTCTAGCAGATATTTCGTTGCAAATCCTACCTACCACTAAGAGAGAAAGAGAAGCTTCTACATACTATAGGGATGGTGCGATTCGATAAGGCAAGCAATTTACCGTTATTCAATATAAATTGAATAAATTAAAATAAATTGAATAAATTAAAGTTTTGATAAGCCCACATTTTATAGAGGTGTGTTTCGATTACCAAACAAACCCTTCGGTCGCGTATCCACGATTGATGCAGCCTCGGAAGCTACGGCTCCCGCTTTCCACGGATTTTGATATCAAGCAAGCACGAGGTTAAATCCATAAATTGATGCATAATGCGTAGTAATCTCATGAGTAAGCACGGGGAGGGGGCGAGCACCACATGAAGGAATCGGCAATACAAAATCTCCGGCATTTTTTGGTTTCGACAAACATCGCCTGCTCTCGGTAACCTCGAAGTCGCGGTAATGACCAGTAGCGGTTGGGGCAACAAACATCCATCCCGTTTGCAGCTTGGATACCCTTAAAATCATCGGATATTGCTGAAGTGAATAACCCCTCGAAAAACGAAACGTTGGGAACGAATAAATTGACAAGGGATTTGTTGCTACTGCTGTCGCTGTGGGGGAATGACGCAACTGTGCCAAAAAATTTCTTTGCGAGAGGGATGGTTAGATACCAGTTTCACGAAAAACTAACCCCCGCTTAATTTCAAAGTTTCAAGTTGGGAGTGAAAATAGGTAGGTCGTTTGGAATGCTACCTCCCCCTTGCGAATCGAGCGGGAGGAGCCGTATGAGGTGGGAATCTCATGTGCGGTTTTGAAGCGGGGCTTTTTTGTAAAAGCAACCGCAACGGATGTCGGCCCAATCTGAAGGAGAATATGCAGAAGCTTTATGAAGCTACTACGAAGCCATGCGTTTGGAGGTTGATTCCTATGACCGAAGCTATATACCTTATAATATCGGCCTCATTCATACAAGTAATGGAAAACATGCAATAGCTTTGGAATACTACTTTCAAGCACCAGAGCGAAATTCTTCTTTGCCACAAGCTTTTAACAATATGGCTGTGATCTGTCACCACGTGCGACTACCTATGCTTCAGGATTATTTGGTTTATAAATACTCAACCAACGAAAAGGGCTTCCCCCAAGCATATCTCCAAACGGGAGCTGCTTAGAGCTGAGGGATTCGGCCTCTTTCGAAGGAATCCAGATTTGAAGGAGGAAGGTAGCCTAACTGTCTCATGGATAATTGACTGAATCGAGTAATAAATCACCGTAAGGATTCGTCATTGAAAATCTGGGTCGATACAGTGAGATTGGTCCATCGAGAAAGTTACAAAACTTGTCTCTGTAGTAGAGACGATTGGGGAGAAATAAGTGATGGACCACGGTGTAGTATCAAATCCTAAAAGGGAAATTTTTCCAATAAAAAATAGAAAAAAAAAAAAATAAATCCACATCGAGATGGGGTAGTTAGTGTCGAAAGAGGTTATCATTCTTTGCCTCTTGTTCTTTTAACTGGGAGTACGGAAAAGTTTTTCTTCAAGACGGATGAAATCAGAAACCTGACTATCCATAGTTCCTACGAAGTTTGAAAGTAATCTCTATTTCTTGCTTAGGCGACAAAAAGGAAATGACGGAGTTGTCTGAGCCGTATGAGGTGGGAAACCCCCGAGTTCGGTTCTAAAGGAGGGGGGTTGAAAAATAATCACCCATTCTGATCGAGGGGAGCAGGCCATCCACCAAGGAAATTTGGAGATTTCGGAGGCTTGGTTTGATCAAGCTGCTGAGTATTGGAAGCAAGCAATAGCACCTTCCCCCGGTAACTACATTGAAGCACAGAATTGGTTAAAAATTACGGGACGCTCTTCTTCGCTTAATTAATCAGTAGGGGAGGCGGAGCGGCATCAAACAAAAGGGTTAACAAATAGAGTTGATAAATAGAGGTTCTTGCTTGCTCAACGTCAACCCCGCCACCTTTCTACCTATCGAACGGATGATCAATTGCATAAAGTCCATTAGGCACTATTGGGTTGTGTAATAATACCATCAAACGCCTACCCCGCATAACTTCTTCGTAGCAGTTGCTCGAGTTTCAAACTCAAGGGAAAAGGGAATAGATTACTATTACTATATGCTGGTAAAAACTCTAGTTCTTAGAAGTTTCGTATCTTCCGTTGGTAGGTCGTTGCTATCCCCTGTCCGAAGAGAGGAGAGTCCCGATGACTATTCGTTCGCCAGAACCAGAAGTCAAGATTATGGTGGAGAAGGATCCCGTGAAAACCTCCTTTGAGAGATGGGCCCAACCCGGACATTTCTCGAGAAATTTGGCTAAGGGTCCAAGTACCACCACATGGATTTGGAACCTACACGCCGATGCCCACGATTTTGATAGCCATACCAATGATTTGGAGGATATATCTCGGAAAATATTTGGTGCTCATTTTGGTCAGCTAGCCATTATTTTTATCTGGTTGAGTGGCATGTACTTCCACGGGGCCCGTTTCTCCAACTATGAGGCGTGGCTGAATGATCCCACTCATGTGAAACCTAGTGCCCAAGTTGTTTGGCCAATAGTGGGTCAAGAGATACTTAATGGAGATGTGGGTGGAGGGTTTCAGGGTGTACAGATAACGTCTGGATTTTTCCAACTTTGGCGAGCTTCCGGAATAACTAGTGAGTTACAGCTCTATTGCACAGCTGTCGGTGCTTTAATCTTTGCCGGATTAATGTTTTTTGCCGGTTGGTTTCACTATCATAAAGCGGCCCCGAAATTAGCTTGGTTCCAAAACGTTGAATCGATGCTAAATCACCATTTGGCAGGTCTATTGGGGTTGGGATCTCTAGGGTGGGCGGGACATCAGATCCATGTTTCACTGCCAATTAACCAACTATTAGATGCGGGGGTGGACCCCAAAGAGATACCCCTTCCTCACGAATTTATTCTCAATCGCGACCTTCTAGCTGAGGCGTATCCGAGTTTTGCGAAAGGACTGATCCCGTTTTTTACTCTTGACTGGTCGGAATACTCAGATTTTTTGACTTTTCGCGGAGGATTGAACCCAGTCACGGGAGGTTTGTGGCTGACTGATACTGCACACCACCACTTAGCTATCGCCGTTCTTTTCCTGGTAGCTGGTCACATGTACAGAACCAACTGGGGTATCGGACATAGCACGAAAGAAATTTTGGAGGCCCATAAAGGGCCCTTCACGGGTGAGGGCCACAAGGGTCTATACGAAATTCTAACGAGTTCGTGGCATGCTCAATTAGCAATCAATCTTGCCCTGCTAGGTTCTTTAACAATTATTGTGTCCCACCATATGTATGCAATGCCCCCGTATCCCTACTTGGCTACCGATTATGCCACACAACTTTCCCTATTTACACATCATATGTGGATAGGGGGGTTTTTAGTAGTTGGCGCAGCCGCACACGCAGCTATTTTCATGGTAAGAGATTATGATCCAACTACTCAATACAATAATTTGTTAGACCGTGTCATCCGGCATCGTGATGCAATAATTTCACATCTTAACTGGGTCTGCATTTTCCTAGGTTTTCATAGCTTCGGCCTATACATCCATAATGATACTATGAGTGCCTTGGGTCGTCCCCAAGATATGTTTTCGGATACCGCCATTCAGTTACAACCAATATTTGCCCAGTGGGTGCAAAATACCCATGCCTTGGCTCCCGCATCAACCGCGCCTAATGCGGCAGCGGGTACTAGCTTAACCTGGGGCGGCAACGACTTAGTCGCCGTAGCCGGCAAAGTTGCCATATCCCCAATTCCGTTAGGTACCGCAGATTTTCTGGTACACCATATCCATGCATTTACGATTCATGTTACTGTATTAATACTATTGAAAGGCGTTTTATTTGCACGCAGCTCCCGACTAATACCTGACAAAGCAAATCTTGGTTTTCGCTTTCCCTGCGACGGTCCCGGCAGAGGAGGTACCTGCCAAGTATCTGCTTGGGATCACGTCTTCCTAGGATTATTCTGGATGTACAACTCGATTTCGGTAGTTATATTTCACTTCAGCTGGAAGATGCAATCCGACGTGTGGGGCAGCATAAGCGAGCAGGGGGTGATAAATCACATCACTGGGGGAAACTTCGCCCAAAGTTCAACAACGATTAATGGATGGTTACGAGATTTTTTATGGGCACAGGCTTCTCAAGTCATTCAATCATATGGTTCTTCGTTATCCGCGTATGGTCTTTTATTTTTGGGGGCTCACTTCGTTTGGGCCTTCAGTCTAATGTTTTTATTCAGTGGTCGCGGATACCGGCAGGAACTCATTGAATCCATTGTTTGGGCCCATAACAAACTAAAAGTTGCCCCCGTTACCCAACCCAGGGCCCTGAGTATTATACAGGGACGCGCTGTGGGAGTAACTCATTACCTTCTAGGTGGAATCGCCACGACGTGGGCGTTCTTCCTGGCGAGAATCATTGCAGTGGGATAATGGCTAGGAGGATTTGAGAAACATTACGGCATCAAGATTTCCACAGTTCAGCCAGGGTCTATCCCAAGACCCAACTACTCGTCGTATCTGGTTTGGTATAGCCACTGCCCACGACTTCGAGGGTCATGATGATACTACCGAAGAACGTCTCTACCAAAAAATATTTGCATCTCATTCTGGTCAATTAGCTATCATCTTTCTCTGGACCTCCGGGAATTTATTCCATGTGGCTTGGCAGGGCAATTTCGAAGCATGGGTGCGGGACCCATTACATGTGAGACCAATTGCTCATGCCATTTGGGATCCTCATTTTGGTCAACCAGCTGTCGAAGCCTACACCCGAGGGGGGGCTTCAGGTCCAGTCAATATTGCCTATTCCGGTGTGTATCAATGGTGGTACACTATTGGTCTACGCAATAACCAAGATCTCTATACCGGAGCTATCTTCTTACTAGCTATTTCTGCTTCGTCCTTACTAGCTGGCTGGTTACATCTGCAACCTAAATGGAAACCAAGCATTTCTTGGTTCAAAAATGCTGAATCTCGGCTCAATCACCACCTTTCAGGACTATTCGGAGTGAGTTCTTTGGCTTGGGCAGGGCATTTAGTCCATGTCGCTATTCCCGAAGCTAGGGGCGGACATGTCAGGTGGGATAATTTCTTGACTGCCACCCCGCATCCTCAAGGATTGGGGCCGTTTTTCTCGGGTCAATGGAGTGTTTATGCGCAAAATCCCGATTCGAGTAGCCATTTGTTTGATAGCACTCAAGGAGCGGGAACAGCTATTCCAACCTTTTTGGGCGGATTTCACCCGCAGACTCAAAGTTTGTGGCTAACTGATATTGCTCATCATCATTTAGCCATTGCTGTTGTGTTTATAATTGCCGGCCATACGTACAGGACTAACTCTGGGATTGGGCATAGTATGAAAGAGATTCTGGAGGCTCATATCCCTCCGGGAGGTAGGTTGGGCCGCGGACACAAAGGACTTTACGATGCGGTCAATAATTCTCTCCACTTTCAATTGGGGCTCGCTTTAGCTGCTTTAGGGGTTGTAACTTCGTTGGTCGCACAACACATGTATTCCCTACCGGCTTATGCTTTTATAGCACAGGATTATACGACTCAAGCCGCGCTATACACTCATCACCAATATATTGCCGGGTTTATCATGGCAGGAGCCTTCGCACACGGAGCTATATTCTTTATTAGAGATTATGATCCGGAACAAAATAAAGATAACGTCTTAGCAAGAATGTTGGAACACAAAGAAGCAATAATAGCTCACTTAAGTTGGGCTAGTTTATTCCTAGGATTCCACACGCTAGGACTTTATGTCCACAACGATGTAATGCTAGCTTTCGGGACTCCGGAAAAACAGATTCTCATTGAACCCGTATTTGCTCAATGGATTCAATCTGCTCATGGTAAAACTTTGTATGGTTTCGATGTGCTTTTATCCTCGGCAGGTAGTCCGGCAAGTAATGCTGGTCAGGGCTTGTGGTTACCCGGCTGGTTGGACGCGGTCAACAACAGCAGCAATTCGCTATTCCTAACCATTGGGCCCGGAGATTTCTTAGTCCACCACGCCATTGCCTTGGGCCTACATACAACTACACTGATTTTGGTGAAAGGCGCATTAGACGCCCGCGGTTCCAAGTTGATGCCAGATAAAAAAGAGTTTGGTTACAGTTTTCCTTGCGATGGTCCCGGCCGAGGCGGTACCTGTGACATCTCGGCTTGGGATGCCTTTTATTTAGCCGTTTTCTGGATGTTAAACACCGTTGGATGGGTCACTTTCTACTGGCACTGGAAACACATAACCTTATGGCAAGGTAATGCTGCTCAATTCAACGAATCTTCTACATATTTAATGGGGTGGCTGAGGGATTACCTATGGCTGAACTCCTCGCAACTTATTAATGGTTATAACCCCTTTGGCATGAACAGTTTATCTGTATGGGCATGGATGTTCTTATTTGGACATCTTGTGTGGGCTACTGGATTTATGTTTCCAATTTCTCGGCGCGGTTACTGGCAAGAACTCATCGAAACTCTAGCTTGGGCTCACGAACGAACACCCTTAGCAAATGTGATACGCTGGAAAGATAAGCCAGTCGCTCTCTCCATCGTTCAAGCAAGACTGGTGGGACTAGCCCACTTCTCCGTAGGTTACATATTTACTTACGCAGCTTTTCTAATAGCATCAACATCAGGTAAATTTGGCTAATTTTGTTTCGGTCCACTACCGAGTTGTCCATTTCCGCATTAAGCTTACCGCCACTATCTCCCATACCCGAGCCGATTCTAAGACCGATTATCCATTTACCAATAATTAGAGATAAAAATTGATTTCTCCCTCCCTAGTTATTGGTAAATCAGTTTCTGGCTGCAAGTTCTATTTGTTTTAAAGTAGTAATCCAATCCTGCTTACTGATTCATCAATTATGGCAAAGAAAAGTCTTATTGAGAAGGAAAAAAAGAAACGAAAATTAGTGGAGAAATATGAAGTTACCCGCCAATCTTTGAAAAGACGGATTAAAAGTAGTTTGCCAATTCGGGATAAACTAACTATTTCCGAAAGATTGCAATCTCTACCGCGTAATAGTGCACCTGTTCGTCTCCGTAACCGGTGCTCCCTAACCGGACGACCCAGATCCAATTACCGAGACTTCGGCTTATCTAGACACGTACCTCGTGAAATGGCACACACTTGTGTGCTGCCTGGGTTATCGAAATCAAGTTGGTAGGAAAAGCTTTTTTCTACCTATTCCACAAATGATGTCTAATTCTTCGAAGTAGACAGCTATTTCTGCTCGTATTCAATGTAATTATTTAAAAGATGTATAATAATTACATTGAAAGCAATAGCTAAGCGGGGTAGAGCAGCTTGGTAGCTCGCAAGGCTCATAACCTTGAGGTCACAGGTTCAAATCCTGTCTCCGCAAACTAAACTATCAATTGTTTACCTACGTTAATAGTACGGTGCCTGGTTTTCGTTGCGATTTCAGACTAATTCTTCTCCATGTTCTACCGACGGATCAGATATAGGTTTTTTCAGATCGGAGATCAAACAAAAAAATTCAAGTCTTTCCATCAATTAGCAATTATTAGATTGGGAATACTTGATGTCACGCGGCGGGATAAAAATTATCCAATTACTTTTTTTTTTCCTTTTCCCATTCTTTATACCTCCTCTTCTGAGCCTCTATTGTTCGATAGAACATAAACTTACCTACCCAGAGATAGATAAATTTATTTATGGGTTTATATCTAGATATACATATATTATTTAGATAGCTATTTTATGCTTCAGGTTAGACCTAGTCTCTCGTCTTTCATCAAGTTTCAATGTTCCAAAAAGGAAAAAACAAGGGAGAGACGGTACAAAGACTAACGGCGTGCCCAGCAGAACTCAACCCAAAATTACTTCCGATCCGAGGCCCTTTCGACTCATCGGTAGAGTAGCGGCGTGGTGAGGCGTAAATTGTCGGTTCAAATCTGACAAAGGGCTAACCGAGGACTCGTACGAAATCCAAGGATCAAGCTATCTCGGTTTCGCGGAAACGCCCGGGTCCGCATGACCTTGATACAGAATAAAAGTTACAGTTTTGCAAAAGTATAATTATTATTTGGTGCGAAATTAGAACTAACTGCCTCATAATTAAATTTTTCAGTCAAACCCTTTTGTTTATTCATCGCAATTTCCAGTTTAAATTTTCGGCTTAACCTAAGCGATATTTCTACACCGAGTGATGTGTCATGCGTCGCTCTTTACAATATGAAAAAATCAGATGGATATAATTTTTAATGCCGAGAACTTCTTTGTTACTCCTATCTTGCCTTGGGAATTGAATATGAATTATCAGTATCAATACATATAGGTGTTTTTATTTCTCTTCAAGAAAGTAGAAAAGAAAAAAAAATAAGATGAAAATTATGTAACAGTCTTCTTCTTACTTATTTAGATAATTTTCCATTACTAGCAAAAGCTATTTGAATATCTAGCACTCCTATTTGTTATTTGTCACATCCCCAAAATCGAAATACAATTTTGGGGTTGTGTTTTGGGACGGAAAAAAAAGCCACATTGTTCAATTTTGAATTTTCCAACATATCCCCTGTTCGGGGTTAAACTGCGACATGCCACTACCCACTCCCGTTATTCAGGACCAAAGGAAAAGGCTTTCAATTCTTACTGTGGATTGGTAAAATAAGTACCGAAATAATTTCAAAAAGGGGGTGGATACCATACCCATATATATATATATATATATATGTAGCTCTTAGTGCCGCTCTAGTAATTCTTTTCTTAGAGATTCATGGAAACGAATTTGTCTTCTGCTAGGTCGGAGTCCCGAGGTGCCATTAATGTGGCAGAATGGTTAACGAAGTCTCGGAAGAAAAGAAAGGTCTACCCACTTCTCAAAAAACTATCTAATAAATGGGATCAGCTCGGGATCGAGTAAGTAATAAAAAAGAGATGCCTAAAATTTAAAACTAGATGAAAGAAAGGAAAAAAAGAAGGATGAGAGAAGCGGCTCGACAGGAAGAAAAAAAAAACAGAAAATGGAGAGAGAGTAGAAAACTAGAAGCAATATGAAGAGGCAGTGAAGGGGGCGAAGAATCCCAAACTACCAAGATTAAAAAATATATAAGTCTCATCTTCGTATAATAACTCCTGGGAGTATGTTGCTTTGGCAAGTGACTTTTCGGAGGGACCGGCATTTTAGTGGCCTATCTCATCTTACCCCGAAGGGGCGGAACTACACCGCGTCGTGGTTTGGGGAGAAAATTAGGGGAACCCAGAAATGGTTTGAGGAGCCGAGTGAGGGAATGATTATGACCATTGCCATTGGAAAATCTTCCAAGGAACCGAAAGATTTATTTGATAGTATGGACGATTGGCTCAGAAGAGATCGCTTTGTCTTCGTGGGTTGGTCTGGTCTATTACTTTTCCCCACAGCTTACTTCGCTTTGGGCGGTTGGTTCACAGGTACAACCTTTGTCACTTCATGGTATACTCATGGATTAGCTAGTTCTTACTTGGAGGGGTGTAATTTTCTGACTGCCGCGGTCTCCACTCCCGCTAACAGTTTGGCCCACTCCTTGCTTCTTCTGTGGGGACCTGAGGCACAGGGAGATTTTACCCGTTGGTGCCAATTAGGGGGGTTGTGGACCTTCGTCGCTCTTCACGGCTCTTTTGCTCTGATAGGTTTTATGTTACGCCAGTTCGAACTTGCAAGGTCTGTGCAACTACGCCCCTACAACGCAATAGCTTTCTCCGCCCCAATTGCGGTTTTTGTATCCGTATTCCTGATTTACCCCTTGGGGCAATCCGGTTGGTTTTTTGCACCTAGTTTTGGCGTAGCCGCCATCTTCCGATTCATTCTATTTTTTCAAGGTTTCCATAATTGGACTCTGAACCCATTTCATATGATGGGGGTTGCGGGAGTCCTCGGCGCCGCCCTCTTATGCGCCATCCACGGCGCTACAGTTGAAAATACTCTATTTGAAGATGGTGATGGGGCAAACACATTCCGTGCTTTCAACCCAACTCAGTCTGAAGAGACTTATTCAATGGTAACCGCAAATCGTTTCTGGTCTCAAATATTCGGTGTTGCTTTCTCCAACAAACGTTGGTTACACTTCTTCATGTTATTCGTGCCAGTGACAGGTTTATGGATGAGTGCTATTGGGGTAGTTGGTCTCGCCCTAAATTTACGTGCGTACGACTTTGTCTCCCAAGAAATTCGCGCAGCAGAAGATCCCGAGTTCGAGACTTTTTATACAAAAAACATCTTGCTAAACGAGGGTATCCGTGCCTGGATGGCAGCTCAGGATCAGCCCCACGAAAACCTTGTATTCCCCGAGGAGGTTTTACCCCGTGGAAACGCTCTTTAATGGAACCCTCTCGCTGGGTGGTCGCGATCAGGAAACCACAGGTTTCGCTTGGTGGGCTGGCAACGCCCGACTAATTAATCTATCTGGTAAATTGCTTGGTGCCCATGTAGCTCATGCTGGCCTGATTGTCTTTTGGGCTGGAGCTATGAATTTGTTTGAAGTGGCCCATTTCGTCTCAGAGAAGCCTATGTATGAGCAAGGGCTAATCCTACTTCCCCACCTGGCTACTCTGGGTTGGGGAGTGGGTCCCGGTGGGGAAGTAGTCGATACCTTTCCGTACTTCGTTTCCGGAGTACTCCATTTGATTTCCTCTGCTGTTTTGGGATTCGGAGGTATATATCACGCTCTGATCGGACCCGAAACTTTGGAGGAATCCTTTCCCTTTTTCGGTTATACTTGGAAAGATAAAAATAAGATGACTACCATTCTCGGTATTCATTTAATACTGCTAAGTCTTGGAGCTTTTCTCTTAGTTTTCAAGGCACTATATTTCGGAGGGTTGTACGATACATGGGCACCCGGGGGTGGAGATGTAAGACAGATTACAAATATTACCCTAAGTCCTAACGTTATCTTCGGCTACTTACTGAAATCTCCTTTTGGGGGCGAAGGGTGGATTGCAAGTGTGGATAATCTGGAAGATATTATCGGGGGACATGTATGGCTGGGATCCATTTGTCTTTTCGGTGGAATTTGGCACATATTAACAAAACCGTTTGCCTGGGCTCGTCGCGCTTTTGTATGGTCCGGAGAAGCTTACTCATCTTACAGTTTGGGAGCCCTTTCCATTTTTGGCTTCACCGCCTGCTGCTTTGTCTGGTTTAATAACACAGCATATCCCAGCGAATTTTATGGCCCCACCGGCCCAGAAGCTTCCCAGGCTCAAGCTTTTACCTTTCTTGTCAGAGACCAACGACTCGGTGCTAATATAGGTTCCGCTCAAGGACCTACTGGGTTGGGTAAATACCTGATGCGTTCCCCCACGGGAGAAATTATCTTTGGGGGCGAAACTATGCGTTTCTGGGATCTTCGTGCTCCTTGGTTAGAACCTTTAAGGGGCCCCAACGGTTTAGATCTCGGTAAGTTGAAGAGGGATATACAACCATGGCAGGAGCGACGATCTGCGGAGTATATGACTCATGCCCCCCTGGGCTCTCTAAACTCTGTAGGTGGAGTAGCCACTGAGATCAACGCCGTGAACTACGTATCTCCCCGCAGTTGGTTAGCTACTTCCCACTTTGTTCTAGGATTCTTCTTTTTCGTGGGCCATTTATGGCATGCGGGCAGGGCTCGCGCAGCCGCAGCCGGGTTTGAAAAGGGAATTGATCGTGATACTGAACCCGTTTTATCCATGACACCCCTTAATTGAAACTCGAAAATGTTGAAGTGGTAGAAAAAAAAGCTTTTTGCTTCCTTCTTGCTGCTAGCAAACCAATATCTGATAGGTAGTAAGATCAGTCTGTGTTGTCAAGTTAGTACCAGACTCATTACACCTAGGTAAACTCTATCTATCTATCTATCTATCCATTCAAATAGATAGATAGATATAATTTAATTATGTGGTGTAGAGAGAAACAAGTTCTCTTCAACTTAATGGAGGATGAGAAAATATTACGTGAGGTTATTAATAACTCCCGCCCCTTCCGTCCAGTATTTTTCGACATAACATAAATAGTAGGAGAGAGAGGGATTCGAACCCTCGATAGCATTTCATTGCCATGCCAGTTTTCAAGACTGGAGCCTTAAACCGCTCGACCATCTCTCCTAGCGAGGCTGGTTTTTTAACCAATATTTGGGAGTGTCAATAACCTTTTTTTATACACCTATGGTCCTATGGTAGGAGGTACAAAGGTCGTTAATACCTATAAAAAAAAATATCTATATATAGATATATCTTTTTTTTTTTTTTATTGACTGAGATTTCTTTATACCCCAAAAGATAGAGGGTGGGAGGATTTATGCCCATGGATTTGTTGCGGATAATCATCCCGAATGTCGGAATTTAAACCAATTACAACTCAACGAGTACGTTACGAGCTTTGAGGTAATTAGTGGCAAGAAAGAAATAGGAAGTATCTGCGCCCGCGTCAGCGGGGTAAGTCGTAGCGAGGCGGGAGTTCCGTCGGATGAGGATTGGATGGTACAAACAACTTACCTTAAGTGAAAAAACTCAGAATTATGACTATCGCGTTCCAATTAGCTTTATTTGGATTAATTGCCATCTCATTCCTACTAGTTGTGGGTGTACCCGTTGCGTTTGCATCTCCCGGTGGCTGGTCCAACAATAAAAATATTGTCTTTTCTGGGGCTTCATTATGGATTGGATCAGTTTCTTTGGTAGGTATACCCAACTCTTTTATTTCTTAGATTTCCGTTTTTCCGTTTCCGGTTCCTCCTCTCGTAATTCACCGTTACGGGGGGAGACGCCAACCAAAGGTTAGGGGGAGTATCACTCGTAGATGAAGAGCTATGGCAGAAAGTTCGCTTCAACAGTTGAAGGGGGGGGTCAATAGGCAAAGTACTCCCAATGAATTTAGTTTCTTACATATGAACTAAATATGTAAGCAAGTTTCTTACCTATTAAGAAACTATTCCAGTGTTAAAATGAGAGAGAAGGTTATGCGGATATAGTTGAATGGTAAAATATCTCCTTGCCAAGGAGATGACGCGGGTTCGATTCCCGCTATCCGCCTATCCCACAGAAAACGAAGAGGTTTTAGCATATCTATCTATATCTAAATATAGATAGATAGATACGTATAAAAACTTTCACGGAATTCTTTAGTTATTTTAGGGAAGGAAATAGAAGAGCAAGTAGTGGAGAAGTAGGAAGCAAAATTTTGCTTCTTAATAACGAAGTCAAATCTTAAGGTGAGACGTTTTTGTATTTGTCAAGGTAGTCGTTTCGCTAGTAAATGCATATCCTAGGTGAATTGCGTGGGGGGGGGGGGGTAGCTACTTGCTAATGTTTCTGTTGAAGGGTATACTTGTTACTAGTAGAATTTCCAGACGTCTATAATTCCTACGCGTCGATGACATACCCACCACATACGTTACTTGCTATCGAACATTTTAAACCGGGCTCCCAAATTGACACTGTTTACTGATAGTTAGCGGAGGGCGATATAGTCAAGCGGTAAGACGGAGGACTGCAAATCCTTAATTCCCCAGTTCAAATCTGGGTGTCGCCTAACAAGAAAATATTTTTGTATAAAATATACAAAGGGAAAGAACTAAATTTATTTAGTTTACTTGGATTTATTAATCTAGGTGGGTTTACCGGGGATTGTTTGCTGCGCTGAAACCGGATACATGTTGAGACGCTCTATAGCCTGTTATAGCCTATCACATTTCATGCGTCTCGATGCGTCACACATAAACAATCCCAATTGAGTATATCACTAATTGATAATCCGAAGGTACAAACCACCAAAATTTCCGTAGGAGTAAACATCAACCAGTACCATTGAAAAAGAAATAGGTTTCCATATACTCAATATCTTTTATTGTTGGGGTATCCCGCCAGGCCAGAGCGGCGTCTGCTCCTCATCCACAACGCAATTCAAGCCTTTTCAAGCTTTGCCTTTTTTTTGGACTTATAAATAATTAGTAATTATTAAAAATTGAGAGAGTGAATAGATAGGAATTACAACTACGGATTTAGTTACCATAGCTTGGGCTGCCCTGACGGTGATTCCTACATTTTCCCTTTCACTTGTAGTTTGGGGAAGAAGCGGATTGCGACAAACGGGTTAACCGCGTCTCTACAAGTCTGATTCGGGGGATACGCGTCGTTGTGGCGAGACCCCCGATTTGTGTCTTCCCCACCCTAGATTATGTTCTTGAGTGGAGAAGCCCGGCGCAGCCGCCTCTCATTTCATTCATTTTTTATTTCATTTGCCCCAAAATAAGAAGTTAAACTAACAGATTGGGTAATTTTGGTAATCTGGCAGACTGATCCCCCCCCCCACGCTACCGGGGAGAACCTATCCCGGTTGTTGCTAGTTCATCCCACCGCTAATTTAAATTTCAACTGTTTCGTCTGATGTTATGACTGCGCCCGGAACAAGAAACAGGGATTTAATATATACCTGACATACATTTGAGATCATACCTCCGGTTCGGATACCTCATTTTACTACGCTTGGTTCGCTTAGACTGATTCACATATCTCTAGGAGGTATACGAAGAGATTTAAAGAAAAGTAAATATGAGTGCTTGACTCCAACACCTAATTTTCATTTTTTGGATAGAACCCAGCTTTGTAACAAATGGGGGTGATCTAATAAAAGTAGAAATTGATAGATCAAAAAAGTGATCTATCAATTTTGGTTAATTCTATTCGAGAATGATGCATAATACACGGGAGGTGGAAAAGTAGAAACAAGGGAAAAGAGGCATAGATTTCAATTAACGAAAAAATAGCTAATTGGGAAGAAGCGATAGGCTAAGACCACCAGCAAAGCAACAACCGGATAGCATCAAGTTTTTGACCGGAATAAAAAAAGTTTGCATATCGATCTACTTTAACGGGAAGCAAACAGCGTCCCCCGCCTCTCCCCTTCTTATCTTATTCGCTGCTGCATACGAAAATTTATTACCAAGTTGGTAGTCGTTACCAAATACTAGTTATTCTGAGCGGCCGTTTGGATGTAAAGAATAAGTGGAGAAGCTGTTGGGATTGGAATAAAAAGTGCGGTGGCTACGAACGCAAGAATATTTACTTCCGTATTGGTAGTTCAAATCATCAATTGGAAAACAGCTCGAGTGGGTTTCGGTGTAAAAAACTCTCGGACTCTATTATGAACCATCTAGTTTTAATTAGTCGGGTCGACCGAATCCTTGATTAATCAAATCACAGATGAGAAAAATATCAAAGTTGAATCTTCAATACCGATTACATAGTATATCATGAAACGAAATCTCGAGAATACCTATTCGTTGCTTCCGCACAATAGCAATCTAATCCTGACGCCTCCGCTTCAGATTAATTGACCAGTTGCTACAATTAATTCAATACAGTTAAGAGACGGAGAAAAAAATTATTTCAACGATTATGGTTAGTCCAATCTAAATTTAGATTGTTTAAGATAAAAATGGGTTCCTTCGTTACTTCCCTTTTACTTTTTCTAGATTGACAACCCGTAGGGAATACTATTATCCTTCTAGAAGGTAATCGGGCCCCCATCGTCTAGAGGCCCAGGACACCTCCCTTTCACGGAGGCGACGGGGATTCGAATTCCCCTGGGGGTATTCATCTTTTGAGAACCTCATCGACCATATTGACGAAATCTATGCCTACAATCTTGCCGATCCCTACCCAAAAGGGATCCTATTTAACTTGTTGGAAATAAGTAACTCAATGAGGTCAAACCAAATTGTTCCCAATTTATGGGTCGATGCTCGAGTGGCTAATGGGGACGGACTGTAAATCCGCTGGCAACGCCTACGCTGGTTCGAATCCAGCTCGACCCAAGTCCGAGGCTGTAGATTGAACCTTGAACTTTCACGTTTTGTTTCGTTGGAGTTTATCGGGAGTTTATCGGGATTGACGGGTCTCGAACCCGCAACTTCCGACTTGACAGGTCGGTGCTCTAACCAATTGAACTACAACCCCGGAGGTTAATTTTATTTGAGTCTATTTATCAATTGCCTCAGAGTCAACCCTGAGTCAGCAATCTCTTTTATCCCCCCCCCCTTTTTTTTTCTTTGGGGGGGGGGGGGGGGCCGCTTTGACAAATAATTGCAGGAAGTAACTAGATCTATCTATCACTAGAGTGGTAACGATTTTTACACAGGTTTAGTTTGTTTTCGAAACCTAACTTTTTTTTTACCGAGTAACTTCTTTTTGTAGCTTTGAACTAAACTTGTAATAATTGATTACACGAAATTTCTATCTACGGAAAGGGGGACATCCTTATGCTTTTTCAAGCTTTCCTGGTAATCAAAATCGCCGATATGGTACAATTATCAAACCTACTTTACAGCTAAGTATCTCTTAAATTTTAATTTTTATCCACTGTTACCTCCTTTTTGGATACGTAAGTATTTCGATCAAAATCAATACAAAATAACTTGCTTCATTAATAGGAATAGGTGTGCAGATTTGCAAAATATGGGTCGCATATAAGTATTTCCTTTACAGCCTGCGAGATTTATTTCTTCAATAACCCTACAGCTTCTCCTACATTTTCTTGTTTATTCTCGGTCAAAATTTTCTCCACAATTAATTGTGGAGAAAATTTTGACCGAGAATAAACTGAGTTCAAATTAGTTAGAGGCTAGGGGTGGATTGTTTCACATATATAAAATTGAAAGTACGAAAATCTAATCAATATATTTCTCCATTGAGGATGGGTCTCGATTTATAACTTTATTGGAAGGAAATAAAAATATGCCCGTACTACCAGAACTTGCACAAATTCAATTTGAAGGGTTTAATCGATTTGTTCACGAAAGATTGCTTGAAGAACTTGAAAATTTTCCGAAAATTGAAGATACAGATAAGGAAGTCGAATTCTGATCTATCAGTGAGCGGTACCAACTGACACAACCTTCAGTCGAAGAGAGAGATGCCGCGTATCAATGTGTCACATACTCATCCGATCCATATGTACCAGTTTAACTAAGCCGCAGCGAAGATAGAGTGATACAAGAGGAAGACGTGCGGCCCGGATCTATTCCTTGGATGAATTCTAAAGGAACATTTATTATCAATGGAGTTGCCAGAGTTTTAGTCAATCAAATTTTGAGAAGTCCCGGTATTTACTACAACCGGGAATCCGATCAAAAAGGGGTTTCCACGTATACTAGCACTGTAATTCCGGATCGGGGAGGGAGATTCAAATCAGAAATGGATAGGAAACAAAAAATTTGGGTTCGCATTAGCAAAAAGAAAAAGATATCCATTTCGATTTTACTAATAGCTATGGGGTTAAGCAAAAAAGATATTTTGAAAAATGTTCGCTACCCTAAGATTTTTTCAAATATGTTGAGGAAACAAGGAGGGGCTGTCGAATCGTCGGAGGATGCCACAGCAGAGCTTTACAAACACCCGTACTCTGCTACAGACGCGGATATCTCATTTTCAGAATCTATATTCAAGGAGTTATAGAAGAGGTTTCCTCAGCATAGATGTGAGTTGGGACGGGTTGGTCGACGAAACCTGAATACCAAACTAACTCTCGATGTACCCGAAACGGAACATTTTCTGATACCCCAAGACGTATTAGCAGCCGCAGATCACTCAATAGAAATTAGCTACGGAATAGGCGACCTCGACGACATAGATCATTTGAAAAATCGACGTGTTCGGTCTGTAGCAGATTCACCTCAGGAACAATTGAAACTGGCCCCAAACCGCTTGGAGAATTCGATTCGACAAAATCTCTCTAGGGCTGTTAAGCGCAAACGCGCGATAACGCCCCGGGGGTTAGTCACGCCTGCACCAGTAATAGCAACTTTCAAGGAGTTTTCTGGATCACACCCCCTATCCCAATTTCTAGACCAAACTAACCCATTGTCAGAAATGGTTCACAAACGAAGATTAAGTTCCGTAGGTCCTGGCGGGTTGACACGTCGAACCGCCAGTTTTCAAGCTAGAGATATTCATTTTAGTCATTATGGTCGTATTTGCCCCATTGAAACATCGGAAGGCATGAATGCTGGCCTTATTTCGTCGCTAGCTATTCAGGCGGAAGTTAGCAATTCCGGCTCTTTGCAGAGCCCGTACCTTGAGATGTCGGAATCATCTGAAAAAGAGCAATTAATCGACCCATCTCCCACTGAAGATGATTGCTACCGAATAGCAACTGAGAATTCGTTAATATCCCAATGGAGAACTAGAGGGAGGGAACTCATACCGGTTCGATATCAACAAGAATTTCTCAGCATCCTTTGGGAACAAGTTGATTTCCGAAGTATTCATCCCTTACATTATTTCTCTATCGGAGCTTCTCCTATTCCATTCATTGAGCATAATGACGCGAACTGCGCTTTGACGGGTTCTACCATGCAACGCCAGGCGGTTCCACTGGTTAATCCCGAAAGATGCTTCGTAGGGACTGGGTTAGAGAGTTAAGTAGCTTCAGATTCGGGAAGTGTAGTTGTATCCGGACGAGAAGGATAAATCCGATATATTGGTGGTAATACAATTGAACTATCATCAATCCATGAAGCAGCAATCAATGATGCAGTTTCATGTGTTATAAGCAATAAATTAAAGATATATGAGCGCTCCAATAGTAATACCTGTATACACCAAAAGTCTACGGTTTTGGCGGGAGAATTACCGAAACGCGGAGAACTCATCGCGGATGGGGCAGCAACCGCCAGGGGGGAATCGGCTTTGGGTCGAAATATACTAGTGGCCTACATGCCGTGGGAAGGGTACAATTTTGAAGATGCAGTGTTGATTAGTGAACGCCCAATATACGAAGACATCTCCACATCTTTCCACATTGAAAGACACGAAGTTGAAGTTTGCGTAACAAATCAGGGTCCTGAAAGGGTTACCAAGCAAATACCTCAATTGGATAGCCATACGCTTAGACACTTAGACGAGAATGGGCTCGCAGAATCGGGATCTTGGGTAGAGGCGGGAGATGCCTTGGTGGGTAAACCAACGCCCCAAGAGGGGACAGATTCATCACGTGCTCCAGAAGGCAGATCGTTACAAGCCATTTTTGGTATACAATTAGTTAACGCAAGAGAAAGCTGTCTGAAAGTTCCAATTGGTGGAAGAGGTCGAGTAACTGACGTCAGGTGGGTCTACCCCGAAGACGACACTTCAAACGATTCAGAAGTGATTCATATCTATATACTGCAAAAGCGTAAGATACAAGTGGGTGATAAGGTAGCTGGTAGACATGGGAATAAAGGTATTGTGTCAAAAATATTACCCAGACAGGATATGCCTTATCTGCAAGATGGTACACCAGTCGACATGATATTAAGTCCTTTAGGAGTACCTTCATGAATGAATGTGGGACAGATTTTCGAATGCCTACTTGGCTTAGCCGGGGAGTTTTCAGAAACCCATTACCGTATAGTACCCTTTGATGAGAGATACGAACGGGAAGCCTCTAGGAAACTAGTTTTTTCAGAACCTTGTAAAGCAAGTGCAAATACTCGTAATCCGTGGTTATTTGAACCCGATCACCCCGGAAAAAGCCGATTGATCGATGGACGAACGGGTGATCCCTTCGCGCAACCCATTACAACTGGAAAAGCCTATATGATGAAATTGATTCATCAGGTCGACGATAAGATTCATGCGCGATCCAGCGGACCTTACGCACTTGTTACGCAGCAACCTCTCAAGGGGAGATCCAGACGAGGGGGACAGCGGGTTGGAGAAATGGAAGTCCGGGCTTTGGAGGGTTTTGGTGTGTCTTACACGTCGCAAGAAATGCTTACAACTAAATCAGATCATATTCAGGCTCGTTACAAGGTACCTAGTGCAATTATGACTGGAAAACCTGTTTGCAAACCCAATACTGTTCCAGAGTCTTTCCGACTGCTAGTTCGAGAATTACGTCGCATGGGTTTAAACCTGGAGCACAACTTCATAATTGAAGAGGGGTTGGAGAGGGAGAGTGAAAACATTTGATATCCAATTGAAACTTCTTTCATGAATAATCAATCAAAATTTTATTTTCTCTATTATGATTCATCGAGCTAATTATCAACAGCTTAGGGTTGGACTGGCTTCCCCCGAGCAGATCCGCAGCTGGGCTGAGAGGAAGTTACCTAATGGAGACGTCGTCGGGCAAGTCGATTAACCTTACACGTTGCATCACAAGACTCATAAACCAGAGAGAGATGGCTCATTTCGTGAAAGGATACTCGGGCCTGTAAAAAGCGGCGTCTGCGCATGTGGAAACTATCGATCTGTCGATAACGGAGAGGAGTATTCCAGTTTTTGCAAACATTGCGGGGTTGAGTTTATCGACTCCCGGGTTCGAAGATACCGAATGGGATACATAAAACTTGCGTGTCCGGTAACCCACGTGTGGTTCTCAAAACGAATCCCTAGTTATATTGCAAATCCACTTGCCAAACCTCTTAAGGAATCAGAAAGCCCAGTATATTGCGATGCGTGACTTGATTGTATGTGTTGATCATTACAGATTTGCTATAAGCTGTCACCCCATGCAAAAGTGGGACGCCTCTAACCGACATGTCCCTCGCGTCGATCGAGGAATATTGTCTAACTCGGGGTAGATACTATTGTGTATAGAATGGGTACCCCTCCTCCATGGTTAATTTTTAGTAAAAAAAAATCCAACAATTGGGCTTCGTAATAACTACTTTTGAAGTACTTCAGTTGATGGGATAAAATTAAAGTGCTGTTCAACCCAATTCTTTGCCCCCCCCCCTGAGAGAAAAAACTTTCCAAAAGTTATTTTCCATATCTTTTTCTATTTTCTATATATGGTTATGAAAATCTAATCATCGCATTGATTTTCTTATTCAATTAAACTAAAAGCCATCGAAGTAGAGCAGAAACCCAAAGAGGGAAGTGATCGCATTGGGAACAAGGGAAATATCTCCAGCCTGCGACTAAATCAAGAGAAAAATATCGAAAGGAAAAATTACTTCTTCCCCGGCAGATCGCTCAATACGGAGGGTGCAAGATTACTCGAGAAAAGCAAGTTGAAACCCGAGTAATGAGTAACTACTTGATATTCGACGAGATGCTATTACCGTGTCTCAAAAACGTCAAATTGTTTCAATTTTACACTTAGTTATTTGAGCCGGATGAGAGGAAACTTTCATGTCCGATTCTAAGGGGGGGGGGCGCCGCCCGACCTATCCCAATCTTTTTCTTGCTAGGCCCGTGTCCGAAAGGCCCAACCTATTAAGATTGCGGGGTTTGTTCAATTACGAAGACCGATCCTGGAGAAACATGCTTCCCGTTTTTTTCTCCACTCGAAATTATGAAACACTTCAGGGGAACGAAATTGCCACCGGGGGAGATGCCGTCAAAAAAGGATTAACTAGTTTGGATCTGCGAAGTGTCATGGATCGCGCACATTTGGAGTGGCAGGCGCCGACGAAGCAAAGGCCTGTTGGGAATGAATGGGAAGATCGGACAATTCAAAGGAGGAAAGATCTTTTGGTTAGGCGGATGAAATTAGCCAAGGATTTCTTACGGACGAACCTAAAAGCGGAATGGATGGTTTTAGATCTCTCGCCGGTTCTGCCACCTGAATTGAGACCGATAGTTGAATCGTATGAAGGCGAATTAGTTACTTCCGACCTTAACGAGCTTTACAGAAAGGTTATTCATCGAAATAATACTCTTGCCGAATTCTTATCGGGGAGTGAATTCACCCCGGAGGGATTAATTGTTTGTCAAAAGAGACTTATTCAAGAAGCCGTAGACGCCCTCATCGACAACGGTATACGTGGGCAACCGATGAGGGATATCAATAACAGACCCTACAAGTCATTTTCAGAGGTTATTGAAGGCAAGGAAGGACGATTTCGTGAGAATTTGCTTGGAAAACGGGTTGACTACCCGGGCCGTTTCGTTATTGTCGTAGGCCCGTCTCTTTCGTTACATCAATGTGGATTACCCCGAGAAATGCCAATTGAACCTTTCCAAGTATTTGTAATTCGTAACTTGATCGGATGACATCTCGCCTGTAATCTACGATCGGCTAAAAGTATGATACGAAAGGAAGATCCCATCATATGGGAAGTTCTTCGGGAAGTTATGCGGGGTCACCCCATACTGCTGAATCGAGCACCTACTTTGCATAGGTTGGGTATACAAGCATTTCAACCCATTTTGGTGGAAGGACGTGCCATTCGTTTACATCCATTGGTTTGTGGGGGGTTTAACGCAGATCTCGACGGAGATCAGATGGCCGTTCATGTGCCCCTATCTCTCGAAGCTCAGATTGAAGCGCGTCTTCCAATGTTTTCGCATATAAATTTGTTATCCCCCGCTACGGGCGATTCTGTATCTGTCCCGAGTCAAGACATGCTCCTCGGTCTTTATGTACTAACAATTGAGAATAAGCAAGGAATCTACGGAAGCAGACATTCCGTTTTCATGGTAGGAGATGATGTTCACCCCGCCCTCGCCGGAATACCCCGTTTCGGTAGTTACTACGACATACTCAGAGCCAAGGAATCAAATCAAATTGATTTCTGTAGTTTCTTGTGGCTTCGATGGGAAACTAGTTTGGAAATGATTGGTTCGAAAATTCGTGAATTACCTGTTGAATCCCAACATGAATCCTTGGGAACATCTCTTCACCCTTATGATAATTACCAGATTAGAAAGTGTAGGAAGGGATCTATCTCAAGTATATATGTACTTACTACGGCTGGTCGCGTTTCATTTAACCAACAACTGAGGGAAGCGATGCAAGGTGTATCAAAAGCCTCTTCGTGTGCTACTTCGCCCGTACCGGATATGGTAACGCGAGACGAAATGCCTACGTCCAACCGCAAAAATGAAGAATGAAAAATCTTCTATATATATATATTTAATAAACTACTTAGATTCAAATTATTGATTAATAAATGTCACAAAATAAAAAGATGATATACAGGGGGAGGTTTCTATAATGACAGATCAAACTGAATTGCCGTTCTGCAACAAAACAATGGATAGAGTTGCGATGAGACGACTCATCGGCAAGTTAGTCGTTTGTTTTGGAATTGCATCTACAACAAATATTTCGGATCAAGTTAAAATTTTGGGTTTCCAACAAGCTACGAGAGCGTCTGTCTCATTAAGCATCGACGACCTCCTAGCAGTACCATCCAGGGGATGGCTTGTACAAGATGCCGAGAAATAAGGTTACGTCTCAGAGCGGCATTATCGTTACGGAAGTCTCCATGCCGTGGAGAAGTTGCGTCAATCGATTGAAGCCTGGTACGCTACAAGCGAATGTCCAAAACGAGAAATGAATCCAAGTTTCAAAATGATCGATCCTTTAAACCCAGTTCACATGATGTCTTTTTCAGGGGCCCGGGGAAGTATATCCCAAGTTCATCAGTTGCTTGGAATGAGGGGATTGATGTCGGATCCCCGGGGACAAGTGATTGACCTCCCCATCCGAAGAAACCTCCGCGAAGGCCTATCCCTGACGGAATATATAATTTCCTGCTATGGTGCCCGCAAGGGGGTTGTGGATACCGCCGTTCGAACCTCCGATGCTGGATACCCAACACGCAGACCCGTCGAAGTGGTCCAACACATTGCCGTACGCAAGAAGGATTGCGAAACTACCAAAAGCATTGCTTTGCTGAATATCACCCAAGAGAAACGAGAATCTATTAGAATAATATCATATCAAAAATTGGTTGGACGTGTGCTGGCAGATAACGTCTATTGGGACGTTAGATGTATCGCCACCCGTAATCAAGATATCAGTGATGGGCTGGCTAGTAACTCAATAGCATCGGCACAGCCAATATATGTAAGATCTCCTTTGACACGTAAAAGCATTTTCCGGATTTGTCAGTGGCGTTACGGTCGGAGTCTTGCTCATTACGATTTGGTAGAGTTGGGGGAAGCTGTTGGTATCATCGCGGGTCAATCCATTGGAGAACCGGGAACTCAGTTAACATCAAGAACTTTTCATACAGGTGGGGTATTTACGGGCGATATCGCAGAATACGTACGAATTCCGTTCAATGGACTTATTAATTCCGATGGGGGGCTGATTTATCCCACACGTACACGACACGGGCATCCCGCTTGGATGTGTCGGGATAATTCATCCGTTGTTATCAGGAGTTGTGGCGCTACACACAATTTTGTCGTCCCAGCCCAAAGTCTACTTATGATTCGAAACGGTCAGTATGTCGAAGCACAGCAAATCGTCGCGGAAGTACGAGCCAAAGAGTTTCCCCTTAAGGAACGTATCCAAAAAGCCATCTACCCAAATTTAAAAGGAGAGATTCACTGGAGTAAATTTTTGTGGCATGTACGCGATTATATAGACAACCCCATTCGCGTCGTACGTGAGGCGGGTCATATCTGGATTCTTTCAGGGGCCTATAGCGATTCCGACGAAAGCTATTTGTTTCATAAAGATCAGGATAGGGTCGGTATAAAGCCCAACTCTCCCGAAAGGAGATGCAATTATTTCCGAGGAAGTAGTGAAGAAGAAATTGATGCCGTCAATTGCGAGGGTTCTCAAAAAAGTATTCGAGAATTTGGAATCGATCCGAAATGTTTTTTAAATTGGTCAAAACCTCCAAAATCTAACTATATTCTATCTAATATCAAAGTGGAGCGGTCCGAAAAAACTGAATTTGTTTCTACATTGCTCGAAAGACAACAGAAAAAGTTTGACGAATCGCGTTTTGCAAATGTTGATGTTCAGTTAAACAGCATTTCGGATGGAAACGATATCCTTGCTATCTACGAAAAACTCGAGTATCGAACTGGTGCTTCGGGGATTATTAGATATGGTACGATAGAAGTAGAACCCATTGCTAAAAATAGATTCCTTTTTGACGTTAAAGTGGGAAAATTGACTTCTGGCTCATGGTATAGAATAGTCAGAGGAGGCAATTCCTTTCTAATTCCCGAGGAGGCTTATACTACAAATGAACCCCCATCATCTATTTCGGTAACAAACAATACTATTGTAGAAGAAGGCACACGAATAACTGATACTATTAGTAGTAAAGTAGGTGGACTAGTCCGAATCGAAGAAACATTAACAAACGGCATTACGGTAAGAGTATTACCTGGATATATTCACAATCCGGGAAAGGCAACTAGTATACGGAAACAAAATGTTAATTTAATAGAGTCGGGTAATTTGATTATTGGTGGAATCAAAACCAAGGGTTGGGTTTACCTCCAACCGGTTACACTTTACAGGAGAAGAAAGACCTCTGTCTTGGTAAGACCAGTTGTCAAATACGATGTATCTCGCGATTCTTTGATGCAGGGAGTCTTCTGCGCTGATAAGCCGAAAACGCGGAAATGCGCCAAAGTCCAAACCCTACCATGTATCTCCCATAAAAATGGTGGGGAAATCAAAATGATTAATCACGCGACTATTCAATTAATTCGAACTTTTTCAGTGGTTGGGTGGCGAAGACACTTCCGCCAGACTGCTTCTACGCAAAAAAATTATTTAACTCTCACCAACGTGGGAATCAATAATCTCTTCAGTACTTTCCTTCAGGTTAATTCGGTGGTGTATACCCCCGAACGACGGCTCGGGGTCAGTCAAGTTTCCCAAAAGTTGTTGTCTGTCGACAAGCCATTTCTCGCTCAAGTGAATCTATCCAACGACAGCAATTATTTAATTCTCAAATATCAAAGCGTTACTGTTCATTCAGTGTCGGAACGTGGTGCATCTTTCTTAACTTTATCACCGTTTGACTTTCGTCGTAATAATTTCCTCCCTGATTCAAACAATAACAACTACGAGCAAAAAGTTCGAGAATACTTACCTCAACCAGAATCGGGTATAGGCGGCTCGTACGGTAGTCCGAAAAACGTTTTACTCAGTTCCAAAAATGAATCGTTTTCGGAAAAGTATCCAAATCTAACTATTAAAGAAAGGTCGGTTAAATTTGAAAAATCAAGCCCTACTTGTTGTCAATTAAATTTTGAAGAGGTAGGTTTATCGGGAACTTCATACGCAATTTCCTACTTTTTGGCTACCCCCCCTTTGGCGCTGAGTGGGAAAATTTCCTTCCTAGTAAATTATTTTCCCGATTTTTTGACAGATACATATTCGGCAGATACGCCGGGCCAACTACATCGGTTTTTAATTGACGAAACCAAATTAACATCGAAATGTCCTATAAATTCTTTTTCAAATAGATTTTTATTGGAAAAGCCGATTTGTTCGACATCAAATTTTTTTAATCGGGGAATACTGCTAATTAATCTAGGACTATTAATCAACGAAAGTCGATATTTCCGTGGAAGTAATGTAGTTCTCCAGTCCGGTCAGGTTGTAGCCATTTACCGAGATTACTTACTAGTCAGAACTGGTAGGACCCTGCTGGCGACCCGGGGAGCAACTCCCCACAAGATATCTGGAGACATCATTGGGAAGGGAGATACATCAATAACATTACCATATGATAGATTGAAATCTGGAGATATTACTCAGGGTCTTCCGAAAGTTGAGCAGCTACTGGAGTCTCGTACCATTGCCTCTATTCCAGCAAGAATCGAAGATCTTTTTGGGAGATGGAGTCGGGGTATTACAAGATTAATTGGGAACCTCTGGAGCCACTATCTAAGGGCTGGAACAAGTATGGAACGCTGCCAACTGATTCTAATTAATGAAATTCGAGAAGTTTATGAATCTCAAGGAGTACAAATATCTGAAAAACATCTAGAAATTATTATTTGGCAACTAACATCGCGGGTCGTAGCGTCGGAGGAGGGAATAGCCAACGTCTTCTTCCCTGGGGAGCTTGTCGAGTTGTCACAGGCGGAACGGATGAATCGCGTATTGAAAAGACCAATTTTCTACGAACCTATTATACTGGGAATGACAAAGGCATCCCTTAATACTACAAGTTTTCCATCAGAGGCGAGTCTTCAAGAAACTACGCGAGTATTGGCCAAAGCGGCTCTCCGCGGTCGAATTGATTGGTTAAAGGGATTGAAGGAAAATGTTATTCTTGGTGACGTTGTCCCTGTTGGAACAGGTAGTCCAGAAATCGTTTGCCAACTAGAAGTGAGTAAACGAAAGGGGTTTCATTCGGCAATGGATAGGGATAGTAAGAATTTAAATTGGCAAATAAAATATGATCTACGCGGTTACCGCGGGAAGCAAAATATCGACACCAATTTATTTATTAATAAAGGATTGAGCCGATCCCTCCCTTATATTAATCTTGGGATAATATAAAGGGTTACTCGATGCTAAATGAAGTTTTTGCGCGTTTTAACCTGCAAAACTGATCACCAGATTGTAATAATTTATCAAATTTAGTTAAAATGAAACGAGTTTACAGCTTTTTTTTTATTGGAGGGGGGGAGGGGAAGATGCAACAGAAAAATCGGAATATCGAGTTGGAAGGAATGATGGCGGCAGGAATCCACTTTGGTCACCAAACCCAGAAATGGAATCCTAGGATGTCACCCTATATATTTACGGAACGGAAAGGTGTTCATATTCTCGACCTAACTCAGACTGCTCGTCTTTCATCTGAAGCTTGTGATTTGGTATTCGATGCAGCAGCGGAGGGAAAAGAATTCCCAACGGTTGGTACGAAACATCAAGTAGCTGATTTGATAGCATCAGCCGCAATAAGATCTCAATGTCACTATGTAAATGAGAAGTGGTTAGGCGGTACGTTAACAAATTGGCTCACTACGGAAATGCGGCTTCGCAGGTTTCAATACTTACAAACTGGAGAAAATACAGGAGGGTTCGACTGACTTCCGAAGCAAGAGGCGGCGATTTTGAGGGGATAACTGTTTAAACTAAAGAAGTGTCTAGGCGGAATTCAATATATGTCAGATTTACCCGATATTGCGACAATTACTGATCAACACGAATAATCTATCGCGCTTAGGGAATGTATTATTCTAGGTATTCCCACGATTTGTGTTGTCGATACAGATTGCGATCCGGATCTTGTAGATATCCCAATTCCCGGCAATGACGACGCGCGACCCTCAATCCGATGGATATTGGACAAACCAACACTAGCTATTTGCGAAGGTCGTGCGAACTCAAAGTTTTCCTAAATAAATTAACAGGTGGCAAGGCTGAAAACTGCTTCAACAACTTGTAATGAAATAGCTGGGGGTTTATACCGTAATTGAGGATGCCGCCTAATTCCACCAAAAAAGTAACGCGCCTTTCCTATTTTAGGAATAAGTAATTTGTAGCGATCGCCTCAAGTTTTTTAGATAAATTTATCTATTGAGAGGGGGGTATTACGCACATCGAACAACTCCGAATTTATGAGATTGATTATCTGTATCAAGTATCGAGTGTAGAAGTAGGCTAACACTCTTATTGGCAAATAGGAGAATTTCAAGTTCATGCGCAGGTTCTTGTAACTTCCTGGGTGGTTATCGCCTTGTTGCTGGCTCTACCTATTGTAGCCACCAGAAATCTGCAAGTCATACCGACTGGCAGCCAAAACTTTATCGAATATGTTCTTGAATTTATTAGGGATTTAACTAGGACCCAGATGGGGGAAGAGGAATACCGTCCCTGGGTTCCATTTATTGGAACGATGTTTCCATCCATTTTTGTTTCCAACCGGTCCGGTGCTCCGTTTCCCTGGCGAATGGTTCAGTTGCCTCATGGAGAGTTGGCTGCACCTACCAACGATATCAACACTACCGTTGCACTAGCCTTGCTTACATCAGTAGCACATTCTTATGCGGGTTTACACAAAAGAGGTTTTAGTTATTTCGGTAAGTATATCCAGCCAACTCCGGTACTACTACCTATCAACATTTTGGAAGATTCTACCAAACCCCCATCACTTAGTTTTCGACTGTTTGGAAATATTTTGGCTGACGAGTTGGTAGTAGCTGTTCCCGTCTCCCTAGTACCTTCAATTGTTCCTGTACCCACGACGCCTTTAGGACTATTTACAAGTGCCATACAGGCTTTGATTTTTGCCACTTTGGCTGCAGCTCATATCGGGGAATCCACGGAGGGCCACCACTAATTTGGTCGGGTTGAGTTATTTCAAAATAATAAAGTAACCACAAAATATTTATTTCGAGAACCAGTCATTGGGTCGCTATAGTGAAAAATTTTTGTTTTCGTGGTATCATGCTATAGTGGTACGAGATCCGTGCTGCCTTCTCCTCCACTCTGAATAGTAAAAAGAAAGACGAGCGGGGGGGGGGGGGGTAAATTAGAAATCCCGCATGGTCCTCCAAATTTAACTTGAACCATTTAAGATTTTGAATAGGAAATAATTAGTTATTTTCACCGTCAAGCTCATATTCTTAAAAAAGAATACACGAGGTATATGGGAAGCAATTTATGTCGTTTTCGTGTTTCTTGTTTGAACCAATTTAGATCTCAGCTGGACCGACGTCACAACATATGAGATGAAGTGTATTACTTGCGCTGAAGCTGGAATAGACATATTTTGGTAGGTTGCAATTACTACTCCCAAATATTCAAATATTTTTGATCCAATTTTATTAAATTAGCTGGGAAGTAGCACCGATTGACGCAGAGTGTGTCCTTCTTTCTTGTGCTTCATTATTTTTCCAAATTCAACATTAGGTATACAGTATACGGGTATTTTGTTACACCACACGATTAGTTTTGATCAGATTCGTGTAGAATTGATTTCTCAAATAGCATTCACTAGAAAGTCTTCGTTGCGCCAAGTCTAGTTAGTACCCACCGAAACAAAACAAGATTGATTAACGTAAATAAATTAAGAGGAGACTAATACGAATCCATTGATTTCTGCTGCTTCTGTCATTGCTGCTGGGTTAGCTGTAGGCCTTGCCTCAATTGGCCCGGGTGTTGGCCAGGGGACTGCTGCAGGTCAGGCAGTCGAGGGTATCGCGAGACAGCCAGAAGCAGAAGGCAAGACACGAGGTACTTCATTATTGAGTTTAGCTTTCACGGAAGCTTTGACAATTTACGGATCAGTTGTAGCTCTAGCTTCGTCATTTGCCAATCCATTTGTTTAACCTGTTTGTAATGAAGAGTATTCCGCCCGGTGCACCCCCTCCTCCTCTTCTCCAAACTGTTTTCGAATCAGTAGCGAGTCGGGAGGGGGGGGCCTTTGGGAAGTCGATGCCCCATCTACCCAACCGAATACCTGCTGCGTTTGTTTGTAACCCCCCCCCCCTTTCGGGTAAAGCAATATAAGTTGCCAAAATTGATGACTCGGAAAATATTGTCCGCATCGCAATTTTCCTTCGACTTTTCAGAATTTGTAATTTGCTACCTCCTCCCAGGCTGGACCAGAAGTTGTTTAAATCTTGCAAAACCTTCCAGGAGGGAAAGGATTACGAGAAGTGTAAGTGAGATCGCTGCTCCCTTAAGTTATTGGACTCTTGCCGCAAGTATTGGCTTAAATACCAATATCTTGGAAATAAACTTAATTAACTTAATTTTAGTGGTAGGTATTTTGTTTTACTACGGAAAGGGAGTGTGTGCGAGTCGTATATCCGAGTGAGATAACTGTTTTTTCAGTTGTGCCCAGAGGTAAAGGTGCAAAACCCCGACGAATTCCCCGCAAGTAAGTGTTATGCAGGAACCGTAGCATTCCGTGTAATCGATGAAATTTTCACCTCCATTGACCGATTTTCGGGACTGTCGTCAATATGGTTAAAGCCGAATTGCTTAAAGTCTTGGCAAAAGTAGGGTTTTCCTTCCCCTACCGCGTAAGCCAAATCGCGATTGAAAACGCATCATTTCGGTATATGACGCTCATATCAACAAAACTTTGATTCGTACCACTTAAGATACCTCCGTAGGTAGATATATAGAAATCAAAGTTGATTTAGCTCAATCTTTTTTAATTTGCTGAATAGACAACCCATACAAGACGAATACCACTCGGAAAAAGCGGCTCTCAAATAATTAATAATTTTATGAGAGAGTCCTCAAAATTTTTCCTCCTTCTCAAATATTGATTATTCCATCTAAACGTACTTGAGATGAATCTTATTATTTAACGGAGAAGATAAGGAGGCAAGCCCACAGGTTGAAACATTATCCGTTGGATCCTACCGATTTTTCGGTAGAAATGGGCAGGAAAGCCGAATGGATCGAAAAATCCATGTTCGGTTTGGGAAGAGATTATCAGTCTCCGATAATCAGAGGTCTGTAATCCACTTTCATTGATCAATTTCTTAGATAATCGCGAAAGAACAATTTTGAATACAATTCGGGATGCCGAAGAGCGTCATGAAGAAGCTACTAAAAAACTTCAGAAGGCTCGTATTCGCCTGCAGCAAGCAAAAGTTAAAGCGGATGAGATCCGAATCAATGGACTTATGCAGATGGACAGGGAACAGCGGGATCTCGTTGATGCAGCCGACAAAGATTTAAAGGGGTTTGAGGATAGTAAAAATTTTGCAATTCGTTTCGAGAAGCAACGCGCCATCGAGCAGGTTCAGCAGCAAGTTTCTCGACTAGCGTCCGAAAGGGCTCTAGAAGGTCTAAATAGTCGTCTGGATAATCAACTTCATCTACGAGTGATTGATTATCACATCGACCTGTTCAGAGCCCTGAGAAACAAATCCGATTAGTTCCAAACTCACTACCGTCTCATTATAAAACGGGTTTCATTTTTATTTCCCCTCCCTCCAGTAATATCTTTTTGGCAAACATGGTAATAAATATTCGACCTGACGAAATTAGCAGTATTATCCGCAAACAAATTGAAGGGTATGTCCCGGAAGTAAAGGTTGTTAACATCGGTACCGTACTTCAAGTCGGAGATGGGATTGCCCGTATTCACGGACTCAACAAAGTAATGGCTGGCGAATCGGTGGAATCTGAGGATGGTACAGTAGGGATCGCTCCGAATCTGGAATCTGATAATGTTGGGGCTGTACCGACGGGTGATGGTTTGACGATACAAGAGGGAAGTTCTGTAAAAGCGACAGGAAAGATTGCCCAAATACCAGTCAGTGACTCGTTTTTGGGCCGTGTCGTAAATGCCTTGGCCCAACCTATTGATGGGAAAGGTCAAATCCCAGCTTCTGAATTTAGGTCGATTGAATCCCCCGCTCCGGGGATTATTTCGAGACGCTCCGTATACGAACCTTTACAAACAGGTCTTATTGCTATCGACTCCATGATCCCTATAGGTCGCGGTCAGCGAGAATTAATTATTGGCGACAGACAGACTGGTAAAACAGCAGTAGCTACAGATACAATTTTGAATCAGAAGGGCCAAAATGTTATATGTGTCTACGTAGCCATCGGTCAAAAAGCTTCTTCCGTAGCTCAGGTAGTGGATACCTTTCAAGATCGCGGCGCTATGGGATATACAATTGTGGTGTCAGAGACCGCGAATTCTCCAGCTACTCTGCAATATCTCGCTCCTTATACGGGAGCAGCTTTAGCCGAATATTTCATGTATCGTAAGCAGCATACCCCGATTATCCATGACGATCTTTCCAAACAAGCCCAAGCTTATCGACAAATGTCTCTGCTGTTAAGAAGACCACCCGGTCGGGAAGCATATCCGGGAGATGTTTTTCACCCGCACTCTCGTCTCTTGGAGAGAGCAGCTAAGTTAAGTATCCAATTAGGGGAAGGTAGCATGACGGCTTCACCTATCGTTGAGACACAAGCGGGGGATGTCTCAGCTTACATCCCTACCAATGTTATTTCTATCACCGACGGTTAAATCTTCTTATCAGCAGATCTATTTAACGCTGGGATTCGACCAGCAATAAATGTGGGGATTTCTGTATCTAGAGTGGGTTCCGCAGCTCAAATAAAAGCTATGAAACAGGTGGCTGGCAAGTTGAAATCGGAATTAGCACAATTCGCAGAATTGGAGGCTTTCGCACAATTCGCCTCTGATCTCGATAAGACTACTCAGAATCAGTTAGCTAGAGGCCAACGATTGCGTGAATTGCTTAAACAGTCTCAATCAGCCCCATTATCGGTCGAGGAGCAGGTGGCCACCACTTACACTGGAGTCAACGGATATCTGGATGTATCAGAAGTTGAACAAGTCAAACGCTTCTTGATTCAGTTACGCGAGTATGTAATAACAAATAAACCTCAATTCGGTGAAATTACTCGTTCCACAAAAGTGTCTACGGAACAAGCGGAAATACTTTTGAAGGAAGCAATTAAAGAGTCGACAGAAATTTTTCTGTTGCAAGAGAAGTGAGTGGAAAGGTTGCATATTGCAACCGGGGAGTGACCCTCAAGCATTACCCGATCACTTCCACTTCATTTACGTTGATATAACCACCCCAGATGCGGAATTACGTCCAATAGGATTTGAACCTATACCTAAGGTTTAGAAGACCTCTGCCCTATCCATTAGACGATGGACGCCTGTTATCCCCCCCCCCTCCCTTTTTTTGGTTAGTTATAAATTTGTCGACGGATTAATCCCCAAATCGTGAACAAACAATAATTGTAGTTTGTTCACGACGTAATCCACGGATGAGGGGTTAGTTCAACTAGGGTTCCGAGATTCCTAGTATCAACAGCGGGTAGCGGGAATCGAACCCGCATCAGTAGCTTGGAAGGCTAAAGGTTATAGTCGACGGCAACGAATGACTGTGACGTCGCTAATTCAGAACCGAACCTGGTAGTTTCCATCCATTCGGCTCCTTTATGGAAAGAAGGGATCAATAGTGCGAAACTGAGGCAGAACTTGTCTACACATACCAAGCTAGTTAAACAAAACAACTACAAGACGGGTCGGTTGTCTTTTCTGCCTTAATTGGAGGGGGCGCCTTTTAAAGTTATTTCTCCGGGGATCAATACTTTTTCTATGTTGGAGTATTTAACAGCCCCCACCCCCATCCCCTCCACAACTGTTTGAAGAGGAGGGAATCACCCCACTTTGAGTAAGTGGTATCCGTAAAATCTATGTCAGTCTCGCCTACGTTTTATTCGTATAGCATCGATAAACTTCTTAGATCATCCCTCAAAAAGAAAAAAAAATTAGCTTTATCGATTGCCTCTTTTCTTCTTTTACTTACTTCGTTCCTTATTTTTACTCTTAGAAATCCTTAGGAAAATATTTTTCACCGAGTCTTGGAAGCAAATTTTGCCGCTTAATTCTAAAAGTGCGGGATAATCCTGATAAACCAGAATCAATCTATTTATAACTTTCAGGCTTGGATTTTTTTCTTCAAGGTTCAGTGACGATGAAACAAATATTTTAGATGTCTACCCATAGATTCTGTTTTTTTACTCCACGAAATCATCCCCGTTTTCTTGCATACCGAGATAATCCTGCTTCGTCACTAACCGGTACGACTTCCGAAGTACAAGAGTAACAGGAATGGCGCATTCTCTCTCCTACTACCAGTAACTAGTAGGGAGAAATAGATGTACTTCTGTAAAAATAAAGCTTTTTGATTTAGTTGAGATGCTGTTTGAGAGATCCCTTAACTATTAAAATCAATATAATACGAATCACACTTTTACCACTAAACTATACCCGCGACGGTACACCCGCATTATACGAGCTATCTCTAGATCGGCGAGGCATTTCAAACGTGCTTGCATTTTATTATAGGAGGAGCTCCCCCCCCCCTCATTTTACCCATTCTTATTTATTTTTGTATATGTATATTTACATACGGAATTGGTAGTCATTTAGTGGTTCCGCTGCCCACGTCACAGATTACCCCTTCGAGCTGCCAATAGTGCAATTACTAAGGGCCCTGACACAACCACCAACGCCAAGATAACAAGTTGCGCAATTATTTCTAGATTCATTATCCCTCCTTCTATCGTTTTTTTATAAATCTATCTTTATATCAAGAAATTTTTTCACTTATCCGAAATAAAAAAAAATGGGGAGGTGGGAGAAACTGATGACATCAAATTTGTAAAATAAAATTATTTTGCTACGCCTCTGAAACAAGCATTTCACCTGCAAAATTGACTATTGCGTCGCATTAGCAATCATTTTGGTTTAGTTAACGGAATCAAATTTTCCAATTTGCCAAAAATGTCCAGGCTAGAAAACAGGGAATCCACCTTGGGCGAGATTTTTAGTTTGTATCCAATAGATTTGGTTACGAATTTAATTTTCGTACTTTACTTCGTAAAAAGAGGAGGGGGCTGGCAGAAAGCAGAAATTTAAAATTTTTACTCAGAAGTAATTCGGAGTTTGACTCCGTCGAATCAAGTAATATACACGCGGGCAAGGCCACCCCTTCCACAAATCATATTGTAGTTGCAAATTGTAGGTATAGACTTACAACCCAACTTTGCGTTAAAATTGAGCGGAGATACAATCCCAGCTGTTTGGAGAGATGGCCGAGGGGTCTAAAGCGGCGGATTGCTAATCCGTTGTACAAACCATATGTACCGAGGGTTCGAATCCCTCTCTCTCCCATCTTAGTAAATTGGTTAAACTGGTGGGTTGATAAACTTATCTCAGCGAGGCAACTAAAACATCGATTTTTACCTAATCCCCACGGCCAGGGTTTCGTCCAGGATCATTTGATAAAAATCCGAAAACGAAGAGAGATACGAAAAAGATCACTACTGCATAGACAAATAGTTTGAGGGTAAGCATGATAACATCTCCATGTTTTTTAGAACCGGGGATAAAATAAACCGGAACAATTTTGTTTCGTTTGGAACATTTACTTATCTCTATCGTTTTCATTTGGTTGGAAATACCGCTACGACTTCTCCCTTCAATTGGGAAAAGAGAAGGAACCCAGCTTTGGTGAGACATGTCGAGATGTTACTTCACCAAATGAATTATATCTGTAATATTCAATATTTTTTTTTTAACTCTTATTTTAACCGGTAGAGATAAAAATCGCATAAACATTCAACTCATTAGAAAACTTATGTCTATCAATCTTGGGTAAGCCGCGAGCATCCAATTTTTTTTTTCGAAATGGAAATGGATACGTCGGTACCGATATATCTAACCGTGGATGCCATATACTATCTAGGAGGATTGCAACTTACCAAATTTGGTTTTCTGCTTAAAATGGAGTCCCCCCCCCCCTTTTTTTTCCAACCTCAACTGTTTGGCAATGTCTTTTTCTTCGCTGCGTAAGGAACGGAGCATTCCAGAATTGAGCAACCGCCTAGTACTTATTATCGAAAACTAACTGCGGCTTGCCAAACGAAGGCCAGGAGGAGAAAGAACACCGGTATTACTGGCATTACATCCACAATTGGATCGAAGATTGCATAAGCTTCGGGTGATTTGGCAAAGGAAGCATCATTGAGGTGAATAGAATTTTCCAGATAGATGTCATACAAAACTATCATTTTGATTCTCCAGTGATGTAACAAGTAATTTCGCCCCGACATGGTTACACATCACCTCTCAATTGGTTGACCCGTCAGGTATGTATTATTATATGCTCCTCATTCAATTAATTTGGATTCGCTGAATCAAAATCTTACCGGATCAAAATGATATCTATCTGACTGGGTTTCTATTTAAATATCCCTTTTCAGTTAGTTTTCCGAAATAACAGTAGTTCCAAACTACTCCAACCTCCCTTCGTTGCTTCTCTCTTCTAACCGAACAGGTAGTTAGAAAAGCCAGTTGACAGGAAACTCAAAGTGTGGCATAGTCATCATACCCATCATTTGTGGGGCGTGGCCAAGCGGTAAGGCAGCGGGTTTTGGTCCCGTCACTCGGAGGTTCGAATCCTTCCGTCCCAGATTTTTTCCTAAAAAATTCCCGCATTCTCACATACTAGAAATTAGAGAACTTCTAAATCTTACCTATTTCTAGCTTTGATTCTCTATCTACCCCCCCCCCCCCCCTCTCCCCCGATATACCCAATGTAATAGTTCCACGCGGTGGGTCTTCCAGTTTATATTATGATGATAAGCCGCATATAGCAATAGATCCCTTTCTTTATGATGCGAAGTAACAAAACGATATCAAAACCAAACTATGAAATTAGCTTATTGGATGTATGCTGGACCCGCCCATATAGGCACTCTACGGGTAGCCAGTTCCTTCAGGAACGTACATGCTATAATGCATGCCCCTTTGGGAGATGACTACTTCAACGTAATGCGTTCCACGTCGGAAAGGGAAAGGGATTTTACCCCAGTAACTGCTAGTGTAGCGGACCGCCACGTATTAGCACGTGGGTCTCAGGAAAAAGTTATAAATAACATAAGCCGAAAAGATGAGGAATAACACCCCGACTTAATTGTTTTAACACCTACGTGTACCTCTAGTATTTTACAGGAGGATCTACAAAATTTTGTGGATCGAGCTTCTTTGTCTTCCGAGTCTGATGTAATTCCCGCGGATGTTAATTACCACCGAGTCAATGAGCCTCAAGCGGCGGATAGAACCTTGGAACAAATAACTCGATTTTATTTGGATAAGGCTCTTAAACGAAGTAGCTTAGATCGATCCGTGACAGACGTACCTTCAGCAAATATTATAGGGATTTTTACCTTGGGGTTCCATAATCAGCATGACTGTCGCGAATTGAAACGTCTACCTGGAGAATCGGGAATTTTGGTCAATCAAGTAATCCCAGAGGGAGGGTCTCTAAATTATTTGAAGGATTTGCCAAGAGCTTGGTTTAATACAGTTCCTTATCGTGAAGTGGGCTTGATGACAGCAACTTCCTTGGAAAAAGAGTATGGAATGCCTTATATATCTATAACTCCCATGGGAATTTCAAACACAGCCGACTTCATTGCACAGATTGGAAAGCTTGTGAACATGTGGGCTTCCGTGCTGTCAGAAAAGAGGCTTAACTACAAACCATACGTCGAAAATCAAACTAAATTTGTTTCCCAAGCTGCTTGGTTTTCAAAGTCTATTGATTGTCAAAATTTGGCTGGAAAAGAAGCAGTAATCTTTGGCGATGCAACTCATGCAGCCTCAATTACGAAAATACTCGTTAAAGAAATGGGAATTCGTGTCAGTTGCCCAGGCACGTATTGCAAGCATGATGCAGAATGGTTCAATGAGCAAGTTCAGGGTTTATGTGATGAAGTACTAGTTACGGAAGATCATACTGAGGTTGGAGATACGATAGCCCGCATCGAGCCCTCTGCCATATTTGGAACTCAGATGGAGCGTCATATTGGCAAACGTATTGATATTCCGTGTGGGGTCATTTCCTCACCAGTTCATATCCAGAATTTTCCTCCGGGATATCGACCTTTTTTAGGTTACGAGGGAACCAATCAAATAGCCGATCTAGTTTATAATTCATTTAATCTGGGTATGGAAGATCATTTGCTGGATGTTTTTGGAGGGCATGATACCAAAGGAGTAAGCACCAAGTCTCTATCAACAGATAGGAGGGATATTAATTGGAACCCCGAAGCTGAGTCGGAACCAAATAGAATTCCCGGTTTTGTAAGGGGGAGGGCCAGGAAAAATACCGAAATCTCTGCAAAACGAAACAATATTCCAGAAATTACAATTGATGTAACGTATGCGGCTAGAGAAAAATTAAGCTCTTAATTCAATTTGATAAATTGTACGGGTAATCGTTTGACATAAGTTCTAGTTCATTTAATTTCATTTTGGCAATGCGTGAGAAAGTTAGTATCGGAAGCATCAGTCAGAGATGCTGTAGCAGTAAGTATTTAACAAGAAAATAATTCTCGGTTTTTAGATATTATGGTAAAACCCCGCTTGAAGCGACATGGTAAAAAGCAACGTGTGACTCGAACATCGAGATCGTCTTCGCGGAGTCTGGTATCCGCCGGTTCTACCCAAAAGGTGGGACGTTCTCACTTCGACATTTGTTAAAACCCATTATCCAATGAAACTTGAAGAATATATATCTATTTGAATCTCTTTCTATTTTCGGGGGGAAGTTCTATCTATGGTTATTTTCGTGAAATAGCGCGACCAAACTTCATCAGTACTTTACCTTATATGTTCTCATCGGGGACTGAAAACTGAATTTTGACGAGGTTGGCTTAGTATTACCGGGCTCAGACGAACCAACTGCCTCTTATCAATTGCGTTTTACCTCGTCTACGACCTGGAGCAGAGAACAGGTCTGTAAAGACACGTATTGGACATAATTTTTTAGGGGTCGCTGGGAATGGGTTTTGCTGCTACCGACTCCCGATTCCGAAAACCCCCGGGGTTAGGCCTAAACCTAAGGATTCTCAAAATTGATCTACGAACGAGGGGATTTTCGACATCCAGTTGAACTTATTAGTAGGTAAGTAGATACAAAAGGGGTGGGGGGGGGGGTTAAGCCTGTCTCCCCATTCACCTTATAATAAGTTTTTTTACAGAAGGATAATTTGTGAGGAGATAACTCAATAATTGGGAGATTGTTTGCATTGTACACATATGAGTTAAAAGTATTCTTCCGCAATTGGATAGAAAAGTTAGTTATCTATTCAATTAAAGTTGTGCTCTAAGCCGTACGAATTCAACGTTTCATATACGGCTTTGCTGGGGGGGGGGCTCCGCCCTGCGTACACCCACCTATCCTGATAGGTTACTTACCGAATAATTGCGATCGACAGCCAATCTCGGAGAGAAGGGGAAGCTATCAGGGAGGTTGGTTTTTACAACCCCCGCAAAGAGCAAACCCAATTGGATCTTTTTGCTATTACCGCTCTCCTAAAAGAAGGGGCGCAATCAACAGAAACTGTTCGTGGTATTTTGAAACGGGCGAAGTTGCCTGAACAAGTCGGAATCAATCTCTAACTAAAAATTGAAATTTAGGAGAATCTAATGGGTCCAGCTTATAGCTCTTTTCAAGTGCTTTTGTATTACCCTTCTCTTTTACTTATACTCTACATCTACGCCGTATTTGGCATTCCCTTAAGGAGTAAAATATTTCGGAGAGACTACTGGTTTTCTATAAAAACCTCCTTTGAAAGAAGTGATATCAGACATATCTTTACGGGTATGATGAAAAACTGGAAGAGGGGGAAAAGACGCAGGTAGTTCAAGCCGTTGAGGCGATTACTACCTGGACAACTTCTTCAACAATTCATTTTTTTTAACCCAACATTGGATAAGGGGTTGACCACCGGTTTCACACCATACTTTTGGTCCAACTCCCCATGTTTTTTATCAAAAGATGGTTGTAGCTCAGCACTTTACCGAGGATCAAGTCGATAAATATGTCATTTGGGCGGATGCTTCCTCGACAAAATACAAATTGGTAAGTATTTACTGCATCAGTAAGTATTTACTAATTTGGGTTTCACATCAGTTGATTAAAAAGATGATTCAACTTTCTTGAGTACAATATTTTAGTCTAGACGATTGTAGTTTTCTCATTTCACTTATATAATGAAAATAAAGCTATTAACACATTGAATTTATTGGATAAAATTCATTACGAAATATAGCAATGCTTGGGAGTTACTGTGATGAAGACAATCTCTGGATGCCTTACTAAATATGATGTATTACACAAAAGCGAAAGGCTTATTACTAGTCAAGATTGTTTCCCATATCTATTTCTTCTCCTATTTAGGGATAACTTCTATTCAGTCGCTTATAAGTGTTGTTTAGGTAGACGAAACTTTGGTTTAGTATTCGGGGCGTGTAGTGCAGCGGCAATAAAGCGTTCAATTGATAGTGTGCGTTACCAAGATTATTCAGATATTTTTTATTCAGAATTTGTTTGAAAATGAAGCAGTCAACTTAACATGGATTTATATTTTCATGTACTCCTACAAACAACATGTATAATTTTGACAAAACCTCTTTTGTGCAGGTTAACCGCTGAAACAAATAACAACTCGAAAATTTCACAGTCTATTCATTCAATATTTCTATTTCTGGAAGACAGATTACCAAAATCTAGTCACGTTTTAGAGATAGAAATGCCGCGGAATCTTCATCTAGAAACTCCAGTTCGCTTGTTTCGTCGACGAATTAGGGATGTGTCACTTCCACATCTACTAAGGACAGTTTTTCACACATACAAAACTTTGCATGGAAAGTTTATTCAGTTTCGGTCTTGGAAACGAGGGGAAAGAAGAAGTATCGATATCCTACTCCAAAATTTTTATACCTACGAAATTGACTTGATATTGCTAGTTTTACGGACACGAATATATAAGCCACACCCTAAATATTTCGTATATCTCGACCATAGTAACATGACTAGAAAGAAAATACGTGTTTCTGAGTATAATTCTCGATTAGACACAATAAGTGTCGATTGCCGCCTTATTCGACGAAGTTTGTGCATCCACTTTGGGAGATATAAAAACAGATCTCTCATGGCTTTTCATGGAACTCACTCTTTCGCAAAAAAATGGATTTATTACCCCTCGACATTTCTTAGATTTCATTTCCATCATCCAATTGACTTTACTCAAATAGGTTTCAATCTGTTATCCGTCAGCTGTGTTTCTTTCTTGGGTTACACCTCATCTATTCAGTCAGTCTCTAAAAACGTTCAGGTCGAAACCACAGCAGATTCCTGCAGCAGCATTTCGGTTGAAAAAGAAATTCACCCCAGGATTCCAACTTTGTCACTAGTTAAGCTTCTGGAGGAAGAAAGGTTCTGTGACAGTACTGGACGTCCAGTTAGTAAATTAGCCCGGGCTGTATTAGCAGATGATGAGATTTTGAACAGATTTTTAAAAATTTGGAATACTTTTTCTTTGTATCACGGTGCTTCAGTAAATCGAGATGGATTGCGTAGATCGAGATATATATCACGACTTTCTTGCGATAGTACGTTGGCAGGTAGACATAGAAGTACAATACGTCTTTTGCGACGTAGATTTGATCTAGAATTACCAAAAGAGGTCTCCACTTCTACTAAGAATAAACTCACCTCCTCCAAAAAAAATCGAAGAATTTGGCATTTAAGCCTAAGTCGGTCTATTTCGTCGACATTTGTTGCATCGAAGATGCAATTTCAGTAAAAAAAAATATATGTTTGAAGTTTGCCCCCCCCCCTTCAACTCAATTTACTAAAACTCGCTACCAAATTGATTTGATGCGGGAAAGGTAGGAATTTTTCGCTTTTGCAATTTCCATAGTCATCTAGATACGAAAGTACTTGACTTCCTAATTTCGCTCCGCAATCGGTGTGGCATAAGGTTACCCACTCCCAAATATTATTCTGATTTTTATTACGAATTACAACAATTATCCTTCTTCGGATTTTTTATTCTTACTGGGCAATCTGTCAATTTTGCCAGAATGTTTTTTGATTATCAGTTTAATTGCAGTTATTGCGATCGATTTATCAAACAGGGGGAGAAATACAATTCTGCTTCACAGAATTTCGTTAATATCTATGTCAATTAGCGCGGTTGTCTTACTATGGCAATGGGGGATCCACTCCGTCCCAATCGCTTTTGAAAATTGTCAGATCAGCAATTTTAGTTATATATTTAGATTTTTTATGTTGATTTGTTCGCTATTATCTGTTCTGTTGTCAGTTGATTACATACGATGCTCAAAAACGGTTTTGGCAGAATTCTCGTCTTTCGCATTAACTGCAGGTTTGGGTGGGATGGTTCCGTGCCGGGCAAACGACTTGGTCACTCTCTACGTGGCGTTGGAATTTTCAAGCCTATCTTCCTGCTTTTTGTCTGGATATACAAAAAAGGATATAAGATCGAACGAAGCAACTACGAAATTTTTACCGATGGGTGGAGCGAGTTCGTCTTTTCTGCTACATGGTTTCTCTCCGTTGTATGGAATTTCCGGCGGACAGCTTCAGCTTGATAAAACAGCCGATGGACTCTCGATGAGTCAGTGTGTTGTTGTACTTTACACCTCCGTTGCGTTTATTATAGTCGGAACGGCGTCCAAACTCTCTCTCGTCCCGTTCCATCAATGGACTCCTGATGTATACGAAGGAGTGTGATTCGTTCAAGAAGCAATTTAGTCATTACAAGTGATTAGACAATATAATTATTGTTTTTTGCAACGTCCTGTGAGCGCGCGGGAAGACAAAAATTTCCCTGCATTTAGGTTAATAGTTGCACCAATAAATTGCTCTTGCCGTGCCGCAGTTTTCAAGAATTGTTTGACCAATAGCGTGCGAGTAAAACAGAGGCAAGTCGTGAAACTTAGTAGACCCCTCCTCTATTTTGTATCTATTCATCTACATTTCCTTACTTCCATTTTTATACAGATTTTTTCACAAACCTTTTTCCTTATTATGGGTAGATTCCGACGAAATTACTGGTTCATATGGATTTAGCCAAAGATCCAGTTCATTTATATGTACCTCTGCTTCTTTCCTGCTTGTTGATGGAAAATTAATGGCTCGATCCTTCGGAAGCTACCGATAAACTCCTTCAACTCGAGAAGTCACCCTAAGATAGAATTGATTTAACAAAGCTCTATGCGCATTTCTC